ATGGATTGACGACTTTATTCAACTAATGCTAAAGAAATTGGAACTCTGTATTTAGTATTTGCAATATTTGCAGGGATGATAGCTACAGGATTTTCAGTTTTAATTAGATTAGAGTTATCATCTCCAGGTATACAATTCCTTCAAGGAGATCATCAATTATTTAATGTAATAATAACTGCTCATGGATTATTAATGTTATTTTTTATGGTTATGCCAGCATTAATTGGAGGATTTGGTAAAATCAAAACAAAAAATTATATTACATTAGGATCAGAGTCTGAATCCAATTTAAGATTTAAATTAGGAGCTTATTTAGCGGGTTTAATAGAAGCTGACGGATCTTTTGCTATACATAATAAAGATTCAAAAGCTAAAAAATATACACCTAGAATATCTATAGTATTTAATCTAAACGATAAACCTTTAGCGGAAAAATTAATGTCGATAATTAAAGTAGGTAGTTTGCATAATAGACCACAACAAGGATGTGTAATTTGACAAATTCAATCAATAGAAGATGTAAAAAAATTTATCAATTTAATAAATGGTTATATGCGAACACAAAAAATAGAAGCATTACATAGAGCAATAAATTGATATAATGAGTTTTATAATATGAATATAAAAGCTTTAGATTTAGATTATTCATCTATTGATAGTAATAACTGATTAGCAGGTTTTATTGATGGAGATGGTACTTTTTCTATAAATTTAACAGATAGAAAGAAAAAGAGTGCTATTAGTACAAAAAGAGTGCAAACTTTTTTTAAAATAGAATTAAGACAAAATTATCATAGAGATTGTTCAATAGAATTAGGAGGGATTAGCTATTTCAATATATTAAGTATAATAGCTAGATATTTAAATGTTAATGTTTATTCTAGATCTAGAGAAAAAAAAGATAAAATATTACATAGTTATAAGGTTGTATCGCATAATTTACAAAGTCACGTTAAAGTTATAAATTATTTAGATAAATATCCTTTATATTCTTCTAAATATTTAGCTTATAAAGATTGAAAATATGTAGTAGAACAAATTAGATTACGAGCTGGAAAACCTTTAACCACTGAAAATATAACAGGAATTGAAAAAATAAAAGCTCAATTTAATACCAATCGAACTGAATTTGATTTTTCTCATTTAGATTCTATTGTTTAAATATAAACAGAGAAATTGCCAAAAGTAATAGTAATATTACTAAATAAAACATAACTATATGCGGGAAGTTCCTAAAGTTTTATTATAGGAGTGGTGAAAATTTATATTTATATTTATTAAAAAATGTACATGACCCTAAAAATTAATAAAAATGATTACAATGGATAATCCGCAGGAAACAAAAATAAAATTTTAAATTTATTAAGGATCCTCAGAGACTATACGTTATGCTCCATTAAGATTAAGTTAATGGATGAAGAGATAGTCCAAATATAATTTAACGATTATAGTAAAATGAATTACTTTTTACCAATCCATATAGGAGCTCCAGATATGGCATTTCCACGATTAAATAATATAAGTTTTTGATTATTACCTCCATCATTAATTTTATTATTACTTAGTGCATTAGTAGAAAATGGAGCAGGAACAGGATGAACAATTAAAGATAAGTTGTTCTATTATAGTAATGTAATATTAAATAAACTTTACTTGATGCAAGAAACTCCTCAAATCGGAAGTAATTACCTATTCTATATTTTTATTAGAGTGGTCAAAATATTACTAACAGGGGGACAATTTGCCTGAGTAAAAATTTTTACTCATCAGAGACTAAACGTAAAGCATCCTTCTAAAATTATTAATAATTATATTACTACACAATCGCTAAATAAAAATAAAGAATTATTCTATCAATGATTAGTAGGATTTACTGATGGAGATGGTACTTTTTCTATTTCTTGTAGTAATGGTTCATGATCTTTGATATATAAATTATCTCAACATGAATATAATGCAAGATTATTATATTTTATTAAAAGTCAATTAGGTGTAGGAAAAATTAATAAAATAAATAATACAATGAGTTATTGAGTTAGAGATAGAAAAAAATTAGCCACAGTGATATTTCCTATTTTTGATAATTATCCATTATTAACTTCTAAATATTTTAATTATTTAAAACTTAAAGAAGCTTATAATATATTAGAAGATACTAATTTAACTAAAATTAAACGAGATGAATTAATGTGAAATCTAGTTAAAACAGTTTCTTCTTCTGATTACATTTCTCCAGCTTGAGAAAAAGTAAACAACAAGGTATCTAATACTAATGAAGCTAACATGGTTATTTCAAAACCATGATTAATAGGGTTTACTGAAGCAGAAGGAAGTTTTTATCTTGTAAATAACACTGACTGTAGAATAGTTCATGGTTTTGAAATAACTCAAAAATTAGATTTAATAGTTTTATCTGCTATAGGATATATTTTAGGTATAAAAACTTATTCTAAAAATATATATCATACTGTTGTTACTACTAACTCAAGAAGTGTTGAAAATATTATAAATTATTTTTCTAATACTATGAAAGGAATGAAATCTTTTGAATTTAGAGTTTGAGCGAGAAGTTTTGTAAAATATAAAGGTAATTTTACAAAACTTAACGAAATTAGAAATAAAATTAGAATTAAAAAACTAGGTTCAACTTTATTAAATTATAAATCTAAAAATTTAAAAAATCAAAGAATACGATTAATACATTCTACACCTCAAAATAATAAATCAAATTTAATTTTTGATAATAATAAAAATAATTTTTTAAAAAATAGAGAAAATGGTATTTTTAAAATTTACGATAATTTATTTTTAAATGAAGGAAAAGTACCCTTTGATCTTGATAGAAACATTCAAAATATAGATAAATTTATACTTAATTTATCTGAAATTTTAGAAGATTTAGAGGAAAATAATGTATTAACTGTTTTTAATTTATACTTTTTAGTAAAACCAGATTTAAATAAATTTATTAGATTTGATGTTGAAAATTTAAATAAACATTTTAATAAATATCCACTTCAATTTATAAATCAAAACATAGTTAAATTTTATAAAAATACAGGATTGTTAACAGCTTTTGGAGTTTCAGAATCTTTAATTTCTTTTGATATTTATGATTATTTAAAGATCTCTCGAATAATTAAAAATACTATTATAAATAATATCGAAGATATTAATAAAAATGTACATAAAGATTTAGATAATACTATAATTAATTATACAAATAAATTTGATATTAATTCAGAGATTATGTTGATAATTCAGGCTGATTTTATAAAATGAAAATAGAATAATTAAAAATAACTAATTTATACTTTTTATTAAAACTTTATATTAAAAATAGTGAATTAATTTAGTAATATAAACATTTGAAATTAGTTTATATTAATAAATAGAAGGATGAAGACATAGTCCGATCTTTAGTGAGAACTAAAGCGAATAATGATAGTGAATTAAAAATAAATTCATGAGATTATCAACAAAATTACGTTATCCACCATTATCAGGGATACAATCTCATTCTGGGGGTTCAGTGGATTTAGCTATATTTAGTTTACATTTAACAGGTGTATCTTCATTATTAGGAGCTATTAATTTTATTACTACAGTATTAAATATGAGAACTAATGGTATGAGTTTACACAAATTATCGTTGTTTGTTTGAAGTATTTTTGTAACTGCTATATTATTATTATTAGCTTTACCTGTTTTAGCTGGTTGACTCATACTGCCAGCTCTAAATCCGGCTATTTGCTGGGAACTGTGTCATCTAAAAAATTTTAATGACACACAATCAGCAGGAAACTTATTAGATTTGAATCTTTTAAGAATCTTCAGAGACTACACGCCGGAATTAATCTGTTGTAATATTTTACCTTTTTCTCAAGTAAATAATCTAAAATATAAAGATTTATCTAATTTTAAATTTAGTTCTTATTTAACTGGTTTAATAGAAGGAGATGGTTCAATTATAACACCAAAGACAGAAAGATCTGTTAAAGGTAGAATTAATTATCCTTCTATTCAATTTGTGTTTCATTTGAAAGATTACCCTTTAGCTTCAATGATTCAAAAAGAAATAAAAGTAGGTTCATTAACTAGAAAAAAAGGAGCAAATGCTTATGTTTTAACTATAAATAGTTATAAAGGATTAATATTATTAATTTCAATGATTAATGGAAACATGAGAACTCCAAAAATTTATAGTTTATATAATTTAATTGACTGATTAAATTTTAAATTTAAAGAAATTAATATACCTAAAAAACCTTTAAACAATAGTTCTTTAGATTCTAATGCATGATTATCTGGATTTATTGAAGCTGAGGGTCTTTTTTCTGTAAGAACTACTATTACTTCTAAATATTCAAAAGTAGAATGTAAATTTGAATTAAGTCAAAGACAACATGATCACAAAGGTAATAATAATTTAGATTTTCTAGAATTTATTGCTAAATTTTTACTTTCTTCAGTTAAAGCTATTAGAGTAAACAAACCTAATCCTGAATATAGAGTTAGAACAACTAGTTTAAATAGTAATTTAATTTTAGAAAATTATTTAAATACATTTCCATTATTTGGAAGTAAATATTTAGATTTTGAAGATTGATTTAAAGTTCTAGATAAATTTAAATCAGGTAAATTTAAACATAAATCAAAATTTGAAGAAATTATTTTAATTAAATCTAGTATGAATAATGCTAGAACTTTTTTTACTTGAGATCATTTAAGTAAATTTTACAACTTAGATTAATAAGATATAGTCCCAACATACATGTAAATGTATGAGTATTTACCTTAAACAGAAATACTTACATCAAAATATAAATAAAAAATTAATTAATTTAATTATAGTACTAAGTATAATGTTTATGAGACTGTTTATTTACAAAACAGTCATGGGATATTATCCAGTAAATCAAGAAATTAAGGGTATAACTATGTTATTAACTGATAGAAATTTTAATACTAGTTTCTATGATCCAGCAGGAGGGGGAGATCCGATTTTATTCCAACATCTTTTCTGATTTTTTGGACATCCAGAAGTTTATATTTTAATTATACCTGGATTTGGTATAGTTAGTCAAGTAATATCAGCATTCTCTGGAAAACCTATATTTGGTTATTTAGGTATGGTGTATGCTATGTTTTCAATAGGGATATTAGGATTTTTAGTATGATCTCATCATATGTTCAGTGTAGGTTTAGATGTAGATACCAGAGCATATTTCACTGCTGCTACAATGGTAATAGCGGTTCCTACAGGTATTAAAATATTTTCTTGAATGGCTACTTTATATGGTGGTAGTTTAAGATTAACAACACCTTTAATATTTACATTAGGATTTTTAGCTTTATTCACAATTGGAGGAGTAACTGGAGTAGTTTTAGCTAATGCTTCTTTAGATTTAGCATTACATGATACTTATTATGTTGTAGCTCACTTCCATTATGTATTATCAATGGGTGCTGTATTCGCAATATTTGCAGGATTTTATTTTTGAGCTCCTAAAATAATAGGAAAATCATATAATGAATTATTAGGAAAAATTCATTTTTGAACTTTATTTGTTGGAGTTAATACAACTTTCTTTCCTCAACACTTTTTAGGTTTAGCGGGTAAACATAAATTAAATACTTTAATAAAATAAGACATATTTATTTCTTCATTTTAATGTTTTTAACCTTTATATTCTCTGAATCTTTAGATTTTTCTTTAATAACAAATAGTGTAGTACCTTTATCTATTTCTTTAAGATACAGAAAATCTGAAACTCAAAGATTTACTAATGGTCCTCATATAAATCCGCATGGATTAAATAACCTTGTAAGAATTTACGATAATCCTAATTATCATAGAAACTTGATAGGTTCTGACAATACAAAACATTCAGTAATTTACCCATGATTAAATCTTATAAACGGAAAAATCTATGTAGGTAGTGCTTGAAATGGTTCAATTAGATTATTAAGTTATTGAACTCCTAGTATATTACGAATAAAAATATCCTATGTATCAGATTATTAATTATTACGGTGCTCATAATTTTTCTTTAGCTATTTTAGATGATTTAAGTACTTCAGGTTCAGTACCTAAAGAATTCATACTTTCTAGAGAACAATATTATTTAGACATGTTATTTAATAAATATCCTGATTTAGCTCTTAATTTCTCAAGAGTAGCTGGATCTACAAAAGGTTATAAACATGCTACTGAAATCGGTTTAAGTAGAAAAGGTAACTTAAATCCAATGTTTAATCTAAGTAAATCTAAATAATTTTTAGAATTGCAATTAAAAGACAGCAGAGGTCCTAATAACCCATTATTAGGTAAAATTAAATCTCCTTCTACTTTAGCTAAAATCAAATCACTAAGATCAAATCACTAAGATCAAATCACTAAAATTGTTTATGTTTATAATTTATTGGATATGTCTTTGATAGGGGAATATTCAACAGTAAACTGTTCTAAAGAATTTAAAATGGGAAAAGATACATTAACTAAATATATTAAAAGTGGTTTACCTTACAAAGGAAAAATATTTAGTAGAGAAAAACTTAACTAAAGGAATTACTAATAGAAAACACAGAAAATTAAAAAATATTTTGGGGGTGTTTAACTGGTTTACCCTCTTTCTATGAACCATAGTTAAATTTAAAGGGTACTGACGGATAGTTTAAATTTAACCTTATAAATTCTCTTAGTTCAACGGTAGAACTGCATTTTTCTAAAGTGTTAATTTTGGTTAAACTCCAAAAGAGAATAACTTTAAATCATCCTAACAGATTAATTCAGATGATTTTATAAATTTCTTATTGTCACAGTATTAATAATAGTCATTTAAATGACTATTTGAATGATATATAAAATTTAAATTACTCATAATTTAAATCTAAAAAAAATTAATTAACTATTTATTAATTAATCCAATTAATAAAATAGCTATGTTTTCCATCTATTGAATGGAATTTTTTATTTCTCATAATAATATATTATTATAAAGATATTATATCATTTAATTTATAATTTATATATTAAAAAATATTTAATAAACTAAAAAAAAATGACATTATTTTTCAACTTATTAAATAACAATTTTCTAAGTCACGATTTAATCATTTTTGGAGTATTTACAGGTACTGCTAGTATATTAGGATATTTAATTTGTATACTTAGATTAGGTAATATTATTATATATTTTAATCTTAGGCAATAAATTTATTAAAACACAAAAAGTACAACAATACTTTAGAGTATTTAGATTTTTAACAATGTTATTTATATTGCTTAAATTTATATTAATTTATGATTTAATATTCTATATTTTTTGTATAATTACTGTAATATTATTAGGTTATGCTTTTTATAGATATAGATCAGCTTTGGGTGCTATTCCCTGTAAAATGAGTCTGGTTGTATTTATACATTCAAATATTGAAAAAATAATCGTTTACCCAGATAAATATAAAATAGTAAAGACAAATATGGATACAGTAGAACGAAAATTTGAATTTAACATATCAAACGACCAAACTCAGGAAATAAATAGAGCATTTGGTCCACATATTCTTAATCAACAAATAACTGGTCGAAATGCAAACCAAATAGTAGAAACATATGTAATGCCTCTAATAGAATCAAGTCCAATGCACTCATTATTTTTGGAAATTTTAAACCCTTTTTAATGCTTAATATTCAATAAATTTTTATATATAATTAGAATTTAAAGAAATATACCCCCCTTTAAATCTACTCTGGATTGATTGATAAAAGAGTAGACAATAATTAATTATATTGTTGTTATTGTCTATAAAACCCTTTGTCTTATTTTATTAAAGTATTTATCATGCCCCAAATGTATATAATAATTAATTTATATATTATTTGAAAATTGGGTGAATTGCAAGGAAGACCTTTCTTAAGGTTCACTTGCAGCTAATCTTATTACGAAGGATATAATGTTAATTCATCATAAGTAATAAGTCAGTTCAACGATTAATGAGTGAGTCACTTCAACAATAAGCTCGATACAAGCGCCCAACAATTATATAATTATAATTGATGACATAATCTGAACCTAATAGTAATATTAGGAAATAGGGTTTAAATTCCCCTATGTTAACATAAATTGATGCCTAGAAGAATTCCAGATTATCCTGACGCCTTTAGTGGTTGAAACCAAATTTCAAGTTTTGGATCGTTAATTTCAATTATGGCTACTGTTTTATTTGGTTATATAATTTACGATATATTTGCTAATGGAAGTCCTGTTAATACTAATCCTTTAAATATACCTTCTTATTTTACATCTACAGAACAATTTAAAAATGAAACAGAAACAACATCAACATTAGAATGAACTTTACAAAGTCCTATACCATTCCATGCTTTCAAAATGTTACCTGTGCAATCTTAATTTAAATTTATAATTTAAATTTAAATAAAAAATTAAATTATATAAAAATTACCCCCTTTAATTATATTACTTAGTAATTATTTAAAAATAATCAAATCATTAAAAGAATTAATAATTAATATAAAGACTGTAGCATAATTGGTAATGCAGTTCGCTCATAATGGATATTATAAGGGTTCAATCCCCTTCGGTCTTATTTTAAGGGTACTTGGTCGAGTCAGGTTTATGGCGCTCGTTTTGAAAACGAGTACTTTAATAAGGTCGTGAGTTCAAATCTCACAGTGTCCGTTCATTAAATTAAATTGTTTATATTTTACTATATAAAATAAAATATAATTTAAAGAAGAAAAAATAATTAACTTCAATAAATATATAATAAAGTTTGTGTTTAAATTAAATTTCCTTTATTAATTAATAATACTATTTTAATTTTGTGTGTGTGGTTTTGTGTTTGTTTTATTAATAATCTAGTTGTAAATATCGAAAGAATAAATATAAAACCCCCAATGCTTAGTTTATTATTATTAATACCTATAATAGGTAGTTTATTATTATTAACAATACCTGAAAATTCAATAGAAAATAAAAAAAGAATGAAAAGAATAACTTTAATAACTATGTTAATAAATTTTTTAATCTCAATATATATATGATTAGAATTTGATTCAAGTACTAGCCAATATCAATTTGTACATGAATTTATAAATTTAAGTTATTGCCATTTAAATATAGGTATAGATGGTATTTCATTATTTTTTGTATTATTAACCACTTTTATAAGTCCTATAGCCATATTATCTAATTATAATAACATAAATAATAATTTAAAATATTTTTTAATATCTTTTTTATTATTAGAAACATTACAAATAGGAGTATTTGTAGTATTAGATTTAATTTTATTTTATATATTTTTTGAAAGTGTGTTACCTGTTTTATTTTTAATAATTATAATATATGGTTCAGGTGAGGCTAGAATAAGATCAGCTTTATTATTTTTTTTATATACTTTAGCAGGATCTTTGTTTATGTTATTAGCTATACTTCAAATATATAGTTATGTAGGATCGACTGATTTTCAAATAATATCTTTATCAGAAATTAATTTAGATAGTCAAAATATATTATGATTAGGATTCTTTTTAGCTTTTTCAGTAAAAACTCCATTATGACCTTTAACAGGATGATTATATAGAGCTCATGCTGATAGTCCTTTAGCTGGTTCTATATTATTAGCTGCTACAATATTAAAATTTGCTACTTATGGTTATTTACGAGTTTTAATTAATTTTTTACCTGATGCTACTAATTATTTTTCTCCTTTAGTTCAAACTATTGCAATTATTACTTTAATTTATGCTTCATTAGCTACAATTATTCAACAAGATACTAAAGCTTTAATTGCTTATTCAAGTATTGCACATATGAGTATAGTTATATTAGGTTTATTTTCTAATACAATTCAAGGTATTGAAGGTGCTATTTTATTAGCTTTAGCTCATGGATTTGTTTCACCTGCTTTATTTATTTGTGTAGGAGGTATAATTTACGATAGAACAGGTACTAGAATTATTCATTATGTAAGAGGATTAGTTACTTATATGCCAGTATTTTCTATTTTATTTTTTATTTTTACATTAAGTAATACTGGTATACCATTAACTTTAAATTTCTTAGGAGAACAATTATCATTAATTGGTATATGAGAAAGAAGTCCATTAATAGCAATATTAGGTGCTAGTGGTATAATATTATCTGCTATTTATTCTATTTATTTATATAATAGAATATCTTATGGTATTTATTCTCCTCATTTAAAACCTATAAAAGATATTTCTAGAAGAGAATTTAATCTATTAATGACTTTATTAGTACCTACTGTTTTGTTAGGTATTTTCCCTAATGTAATTTTAAATGGATTACATTTCTCTATCTCTTCTTTACTTTATAATATTTAAATAAAATATATATTAAATGTTATCATTTTTATTATAATAATATATCTTAACATTATAACCCCCTTTTTAATTTAACTAAAACAAAAATATAAAAGAAATTTTAAAAAAATTTAAATTAAATTAATAAAAGAGCATAGTATTAACGGTTAGTATAACGATCTTCAAAATCCTTGGTAGGTGTTCGATTCACCTTGCTCTTGTTAAAATTATATCTAAGGGATCTTAGCTTAATAGGTAGAGTTTTTAATTGTCATTTAGAAGGGTTCCAGTTCGAATCTGGAAGATCTCGTTTTATTTTTCTAATTAGAAAACAAATTGACATAATAATTTATATAATCTTGAATTAATCAAGAAAATAATAAATGTTTAAAATTTTTTATTAATAATTTAATTAAGTTTGTATTATTTTATACTAATAATAAATTAGTCTAATTAAACAAAACATAAATTATATAAATAATTGTCTTCGTTATTAAAATTAAAAAAATAATTTTAATACTAAATTTAGAAACAAACATAAATTAATTTAAATGAAAATTAATAATATAAATAAATTAAATTATATTGATCAAATGTTAATTAGTATAAATCACAATAATTTTAGTTTAATTTTAATAAATTTTTACTTAATAATAACAAATTATTATATTAAAATATTAATAATTTTAATAACTTTATTACTATTTAAAGTTATATTAAAAAATAATAATTATATTAATTCAAATGCATCTATAATCAAAATAATATTAATAAGTATATTTATATATAACTTAATTTATATTTATTTGATAAATAATGTAATTTATATGGATAGTACAGAATATTTAATTTTATATAATAATATTTATATAAAAGGTTTAAATTCATTAGTTGAAAAACATGGGGAATTAATAGCTTATGCTGTAGGAGTTAAATTATCTAGTATTTATTTAAAAATTTCACCTATTGAACCTACATTTTTTTTTCATTTTGGTTTAGGTGTTGGACCTACTTTAGATTTAACAGTTCATCAAGAATCATATATTTCACCTATAGATTCTAATTTTAAAAATTATGTTTTATTAACTGTTGAAAAAGTTGAAGATCATATAATGTACCTTAAAGATATGGTACCTTTTCATCATAAACATTATAAAACATCAAAAATGACAAATATGGAAAATAATACTACTGTAATTAGTGGAGATGCTCCAACTAATATTAATGTGGTTAATATTCATTGCTCTTTAGAATCTGAAGAATTATTTAGTAATTTTTTTAATAATTTTGAAAATTTCGTTTTTAATATTTCTTATATATTTTATCTTATCTTTATAAGTATATTATTAATTTTTTTAATTATAAAACTTATTAATTTTATTAAATTTGTTATATTTATTAAAAGAAATATAATAATCTAAAAAAAAAATATTTACACTTTTTATTACTTTATTATATAAAGTACTAATTTCTAATTAATTTATTTAATAATTTTTTAAGAAAACTTATTATTTATTATTTATTAATTATAATCTAAGTTTTATTTGTTTATCTTATTTTACTTTATCCTTAATTGATAAAATTAATTATAAACACTCAACATAGTGTGTTTAATTTTTTTTATATTACCCCTTAATAAAGTAAATAATTTATCAAATTATGAATAATTACGTCAGCTTTAATATTAATTCAATTTATGTTAAAAAATTTTAACATAAAAGAATTAATAAAATATTAATATTAAATTAATTAATTTAAAATTAATTAATCTAATTATAATAAATAAAACGAGTATAGTTAAGTTGGTATAACCTCTACCTTCCAAGTAGTTGTCATCAGTTCGAATCTGATTACTCGTATATATTTTAATTTATTAATATATTTTTAAATATATATAAATATTAAAAAGGAAAGTATAGTTAAATTAAATTAAAAAGAAATAAAAAGTGAATATAATAAAAGTGTATATTATTATATTTATAATATATTTTAGACGCTATTAAAAAAATAATACAAACAAAAATGTTAGCAGCAGCAAAATACATTGGTGCAGGTTTAGCTTGTTCAGGTTTAATTGGAGCTGGAGCAGGTATTGGTTTAATTTTCTCTTCATTAATTGCTTCTACAGCTAGAAATCCTCAAATAAGAGGTCAATTATTCAGTTTTGCAATATTAGGATTCGCTTTAGCTGAAGCTACAGGGTTATTCTCTTTAATGATTGCTTTCTTATTATTATATTCTTAATTTTTTATAATTTAAGTATTAGTTATAAATAAATTTTATTAAATTAATCTTTTGAATATCGAGAATAAATTATTTTAAATATTAATTCAATATAATACTTTTTAATAAAGTAAATAATAATATAAATATTACCCCCTTTAAATAAAATTGTATTTTAATTAAGTATATAAAATTATTGAATATAATATTTATTTATTTTCCAAATTCAATACAAATAAATATTATATAATTTTAATTAATATTACATATAAAAATGATTAAATTAGAGAATAATTAAATTTAAATATCGTGAAAAATAATTTATTTTATACAATGATATTTAAATAATTATATCTTTAAATGAATAATACATTATTCATCTGAATAGATTTATAAAATATAAATCCCTAAATTAATTAAAATTTAATTTAGTTTTTTTTCACATTTATCTATAATTATATAATATGTTTTTTTTAAATGAATGACATTAAAAATTTAAATATAAAATTAAGTGAAAATTATAGTTTACCTTATTTAAGAAATTTTTTAAACAAAGGGAAAATGGAATTTTCGATAGAAAATAAATTAAAAAGAAAAGAGTTAGAGAAAAATAAAATTTTTAATAATAAAAAAATTACTAAATTTACACAATTAATTAATAAATTAAGTGATAACATAATTTATACTAATAAATCACTATTAAATTTATTAAATAAAAATGAATATAATTTAAATATCTCTAAATCAGAAAATTTAAATAAAGAATTATCAAAAAAAAAATTAAATAAAAATGAATCAAAATTAATATTTATGAATGAACTACAATATATAAGATTAATTAAACCATTTAATTTAAAATTAGCCAGTATGAGTAATCATATTTATACATTTACTAATAAATCTTATAAACAAATTAATAAAAATTTACATAATTTATATATAATATGTAAGTCAGCCTTTCATAATATGTCAAGTATAATAAGTAAACCTATAATTTCAATTAATTCTAATTTAATAAAAATTACATTATTTTATTATTGAAAACCTTTAAGAAAAAAATATTTTAAAAGTAGTTTACATTCTAAATTTTTAATTTTACATTATTATAAATTAGAAAATCTAGTTAAATTATTAAGCAAATTATTTAATAAATCAGTAGAATTAGAATTAATTAGAATATATTCCCCACAAAATGAAAGTAATATATTAGCTAATCTTATTGGTGTATTAAGTAATTTTATTAAATTTAGAAAAATTCATATGAAATTATTTAAAGTAAGTAAAACTAAAAAATTTAAAAAAAGATTTAGTAATAATAAAATACCTTCTTTTTTATCTGGAATTTATTTAAAATTAGCAGGTAGAGTATTAACACAAAAAATACAAAGAAGAGTTAAATCTAAAGTAATACAAAAAGGTAGTTTAACTAGAGCTAACACTGATTTAATTAATACTAAAACATTTGTCAATAAAAATAAAAGAGGTGTATTTAGTATAACTATTAAAACTGGACATATTATTAACAATTAATTAATTTCAATGTATAATTTTTTCTAATAAATAAGATTTTTAATTAAATAAAAATGAATCAAAATTAAATAAAAAATTAAATAAAATTTTAATAAATAAAAGAGATTAAAGTAATATTTACTTTAATCAAATTATATTTTAAGTAACTAATAATATCTAGTTATTTTTAGATATTATAACAAAAAATTATTAATTTATAAAAATATCGTATAAGATTTAACTTGATAATTAGACTTTAGTAAGTATAAAATTAACAAACAAAAATATAATGAATAAAATAAATAGAAATCAATTTCAATCTTTTCCTTTTCATTTAGTAGAACCCTCACCATGACCTATATTAGTTAGTTTTTCATTATTAAGTTTAACTTTAGGAGCAGTAATGTATATGCAAGGTTTTACTCATGGAGGACAATTAATCACTTTAGGTTTTACTTTAACAGTATTTGGTATGATACTTTGATTTAGAGATATTATAACAGAAGGAACATATTTAGGACATCATACAATTCAAGTTCAAAAAGGTTTAACTATTGGTGTAGTATTATTTATTATTAGTGAAGTATTTGCCTTTTTAAGTGTATTTTGAGCTTTTTTCCATTCTAGTTTATCTCCTACAATAGAAATAGGAGGAGTATGACCTCCTCAAGGTATAACACCTTTAGACCCTTTTGCAATACCATTATTAAATACTATTTTATTATTATCCTCAGGGGCTTTTGTAACTTATGGTCATCATGCTTTAATACAAGGAGATAGAAGAGGAGCTATCTTAGGTACCTTATTAACAATAATTTTTGCTATAATATTTACTGCTTTACAATATTATGAATATTCTGAATCTAGTTTTACAATGAGTGATTCAGTATATGGAACAGTATTTTATGCTTCAACTGGTTTACATGGATTACATGTAATTATTGGTACATTATTTATTTTAGTAGGTTTTGTTAGAATAATTAATTATCATTTAACTGATACACATCACCAAGGACATGAAGCTGCTATTCTATATTGACATTTTGTAGATGTAGTTTGATTATTCTTATTTATAGCTGTTTATTATTGAGGTGGTAATTAAACTATAAATAAATTAATATTTAAATAAGATTTTTAATTAAATTATTAATTATCGTTAATATTCTTATCCCCCCCCCCCCCCTTTATATATTTTACCTAAATTAATAAGTAGTTTTTTTTAGATAATCAATGAATTGACACTGATTTTTCTGTAATAGATGGAAAAACTCCTGTATTATATTTCAAATACAAAAGAGTAACTATAACTCAAGTCGAATTATAATTTGACTATATTTAAATTAAAAACTTACCCCTTAAGGGATTTATTGTTAATTGGTTATTAACTTTTGTTTCTAAGGTAAAACAATATTTGAAGTTCGATTTTTCTACATTCCAGGATTTTACCACAGAGGTTTTTTAGTATAATGGTCGTACGATCACCCTTCACGTCTTAAGTATCAGTTCGAATCTGGTAAAAGCCACAGAGGTTTACAGAATTTCTGAAAACAAAAGATATTATAAAATTACCCCATTGGAAATTTTTAATTTATAATCTATTTTGTTTTGCATGTTAAAACTAGAAAATATGAATAGTCCTTTGGTATTTTGGTTTCCTTTAATTTTAACTTGGAGCTTGATTTTTATTTTTGTAACAGTGGTGAGATTTTCTTATTTTTTTTATATTAATTATTGTTATATTTTTGATTTTACAGATGTAAGTATTGATATTTTCATTTTTTATATGAAAATAGGTGCTTATACCCTAATGACTCTTATTTAAGATTAAGTAATATGTTTTTAGTTAATAATAAAACCAATCCTAAATTAATAAAAAGCCCGCTAAACAAAATATCAGTTTATTTTGTAATTAGCAAGTAATATTTATTAAATAAATATTAGACATTTAATACAAGTCCCAAAGGGTTTATACTACGATAATACTATGAATTTATCATTATTTTTATTTTTAATAGGAATATTAGGTTTTATATTAAACCGAAAAAACATAATATTAATGATTATTGCTATAGAAATAATGTTATTAGCAGTAACAATGTTATTATTATTATCAAGTTTTAGTTTTGATGATGGAATAGGACAAATATTTAGCGTATTTATAATTTCATTAGCTGGAGCTGAATCAGTAATAGGTTTAAGTATAATTGTAGCAGTTTATAGAATTAAAGGAAATATATTAATAAGACAAGAAACTTAATGTATTTAACAATATTAATTTTACCTTTATTAGGTTCATTTATATCAGGATTTTTAGGTAGAAAAATAGGAGTTACAGGATCTCATATTATAACTTGTACTTGTTTAATTTTATCTAGTATATTAGCAACTATTGCTTTCTATGAAGTAGGTTTAAGTTCAAGTCCAGTTATAATTAATTTATTTAATTGAATAGATTCAGAAAATATGACTATATCGTGAGAATTTTTATTTGATCAATTAACAGTATCTATGTTTATTCCTGTATTATATATTTCTTCATTAATTCATATTTTTTCCACGGATTATATGGCTGAAGATCCTCATAATCAAAGATTTTTCTCTTATTTATCTTTATTCACTTTTTTTATGTTAGTTTTAGTATCTGGTGCTAATTTTTTTGTAATGTTTGTAGGTTGAGAAGGTATCGTAGAATGCCTTAAATGGGATAATAATACAAATTTTATTTATAGTGTCATCTGTTTAAATCTTCAAAATAATATTAAATTTAATTCTAATATTAAAAAGTTAACTTCTAATAAACGAATAGGTCCTCATAACATAGATATAATATCTATAATAATAGGATCTACTTTAGGCAACACTCAATTAGAAAGAAGAAAAAATGGAATAGGAACAAGAGTTATATTTGAACAATCAAATAATAATGTAGAATATTTAATGTGATTTCATAATTACTTATCAAGTAGAGGTTATTGCAGTAATATAAAACCTAGACTTAAAATAAGAATAAAACATAAAGGTAAAGTATATCATAAATATCGAATAAATAGTTATACATTTACTAGTTTTAATTGAATTCACGAAATGTTTTATAAATTAGTTGAGAATAATCTTATAAAAATAGTTCCTTTAAATATTGAAGAATATTTAACACCATTAGCATTAGCTATTTGATTTATGGATGATGGCTCTAGTTTAAATAAAGGTGCTAGAATTGTTACTAATTGTTTTACATTTGAAGAAGTTAATTTACTTTGTAAAGTATTACAAAATAAATACAATATTATTGCTACACCTAACAAATGTGGTAAAGATAAAGGTCATATAATATATATTCATAATAATTCTATTGAATTATTTAGTTATATTATTAAACCTTATTTATTACCTTCATTATATTATAAATTAGGAATTATTAAATAGTTAAAATTATTATTACCATAGTAAGAAAACGGTCAATTATTAGAAAATTAAATTGAAGAATAATAAGAAATTAGTATTTATTAACTAATTACGTTTTCTTGCGACGTTATTGAAAACGATCAACTAAATTAGCTTCGTTTAAAGATCGTCGGTTACAATTTTGATCGCGATCGACTAGTTCAATAACGGGTGCCTGAAATGGTGCTCGATGCATAGTCAAAATCTTTATTTATTAAAAAATCTAGTATTAAATGAGACACAAGACATTAAAATTTTATTAGGTTTGTTTAATAACAGAGTACAAATTAAAGTTTGTCTAATAGACTTATTTAATTGTATTACCCCCTTATTTTTATTTTTTTTATGGTTAAATTAATTTATTTTAAATTAATTAATACACATATTAGTAAATTTATCATCTTAAATAATTGAAGTTACAGTAAATGTTAAATAGATAGTTTTAATGTTCGAAAATTAAAAAACAAAACAAACAAATATATAATTAAAGAATAATTAACAAACAAAAATATAATAAAAGAATAATAAACAAACAAATATAATAAAAGAATAATTAAATTTTATTGATTCTCTTCGTTCCACGATACGAATTTTCAATATCTAATGAAGATTTTGGTTTGACTCCAAAAGAGAATAATTGGGAGGTTGATAGGAAGAAGGATTAATTAAAAATGAAAACTAAAATTTTATTTATATTATTTTAATAATATTTATCCACACATAGCAAGTTAAGACGTGGAGTTCCTTTTTAACAACTAATGTCTATTTAATATCAAATTTAATTTATTCTTTTTTCTTATAAAAATAAAATTTTAATTTTTATTTACGTTTTGTTATAATACTACAATATTTACTCATAATTAAATCGGTTTGGGTCTTTTAAGACGGGAGGGTCGTGGTAAGACAGTGTAGTCCCTTTAATCTATGTGGTTAAAGGGTAATCATCGATTTGGGCTATATTTGCTAACATATTATTAAACGAAGTCGTAAGCTTAAATAAAAAATAAAATGAAAATGAAAAATATCATAAAATTAAGACGACTACTTTCAAAATATATTTGAAAGGATTTAGTTTATTTCGGAATATTTATAGGATATACTAATTTCTTAATATATTCATATGTTACTTCATACTTAAGTTATAGTGTTATTATTATATATTTAAATCTAATATTTATACTCTTAAGCAAAAAATTTAAATTTATTAAACAGTACAACAAATACTTTAGAATATTTAAAATTTTAACAATGTTATTTATGTTACTTAAATTTATATGAAGTTAAGATCTTTATTTTCTATAGTTTATATATAACTATATTATTACCCCCCACCCCCTTATTCATCTAATAAAAGAGTATACAATTATTATATAAATATATATTGATTATTTTTAGTATTGTTTATATTTACCTTTTTAAATTTATAAGAAAAATTTTAATATCTTGTGTCTCATTTTAATTTTTTATATAGATTAAAATTTTTCTTTTCAATAAATACTAGGGCATTATGTAAATCCTGTTAGGTAATAATTGTACAGGGGAATAGAGAGGAAGCTATTATTTTTTAAATAAAAAAAAAAATAATTTCTTTATTTTTAAGATTTGATTGGTATTGTTTCTTATTTATTAATTAATTTTTGATTTACTAGAATACAAGCAAATAAAGCAGCCATATTAGCTTTAACTATGAATAGAGTAGGAGATATGGGATTAAGTATAGGATATTTTTCATTATTTGCTTTATTTGGATCGTTAGATTATGCTACAATATTTAGTATAGTACCATTTATGAATGAAACAGCTTTAACTATAATAGGTTTATTATTATTAACAGGAGCTATGGCTAAATCAGCTCAAATACCATTACATTCTTGATTACCAGGAAGTATGGAAGGTTCAATGGTGGTAAAACATTTTGTTTTCTAATTATTCTTTGCATCTTAGGTTTCTACAATTATTTAACAGATCTATCGGATATTAAATATTTATCTGTTATTATCTATTATCCATTCGGTTCCTAACTTAACATTATATATTCTCACAAGGAATATGTTAGGAGTTATTTATTGACTGATACCATGTATGCATAAAGATTTTTATATAAATTAGGAATATTATTGTTTTGAATAGGGCCTTCCTTAAACTTCACTATATGCTGGAACACCCTAAAGCTTTAAATACTAATCTAACCTTCAACTAGACAGTAAAAATTTTAAAGATAATACAATGGGCAATCAGCAGGAAACCAAAAAAATAAAAGAGTACACAATTAAGAAAAATTAAATAGAACGAAAATTTACAATTATTATCTCTTATCTTTGTATAATCTCGTTAGAATAGTTTTAAAAATTTTATTCAATAATCTAAAAAAGATTAAAATTTTATAATTCATCTTTGTTCAATGTTAGAACACCATTTTTTGTGTTTTAAGGAAAATACTTTTAAAAAAGGTATGATCTATCACAATAGTTAAAAAAAACAATGTAAGTAGCTAATTATTTCTACTTATCTTAGACATGTTATAATTATCAATCAATTAAAATAATATCATATTAGATTAATTTAAATAATTAGATTTTAGTCCCTAAAAAAATTAATTTTTTTTTTAATTTTTAAATTTAAGATACATATAAAAAAACAAAATATAAAATGAATAATAATTTATTATTAGAAAATTCAAATGATATCGCCTATACAAGCCTGTATATCGGAATAAGCTTAGGAATAATCTTAGGCTGTACATTATATTACATTATTAGAAGTAATTATACAGCTAATTCTACTAATAATGCAGAAGCTGTTACAAATGAAAATGTAGAAGCTGTTACAAATGAAAATGTAGAAGCTGTTACAAATGAAAATATAGAAGCTTTAATAAATGAAAATATAGAAGCTTGAATGGCACACGCAGATATAGATGCGATAATTGAAAGTGAATCAAGCTCTGAGTCTGATTATCAAAGTGCGTTTGAAAGTGACAGTGATAGTACCTCTGATTTTGAAAGTATAATAAATGATGAAGATATATTTTTCATGCCAAATGTAGATTTTGATGTATGTCCTATTGAGGAATTAAAACTTTTTGAGTTTAATAGCCTATATGCAAGAGAAATTGCTGATCATGCGATTACTGACGAAGAAATAATGGAATTTCTATCTTGATTTTCAAAGGAAGAATTAGCTACAAATTGAATTAATGACGTATTCCTTTTTGTTATATCTATTGTGTAATATTTGAAGCATTAGCTACAAATTGGAATTAATAACGTGATTGTTTTTGTGGTATTTATATTATAAAAATTTATAAATTTATTTATAAATTTTTAACTTTTACCCCCTTTTTTTAGTAAATTCTTTATTAAAAGAATAAACTAGACAAACCAGATATTTAAGTTTTGTCTAGTAAGTTTACAATACGTTCTTTAATTTATTTTTCTTAATTATTAAACATTATTTTAAGTAGGATCCTCAGAGACTACACGTGAAGCTCATATTATAAATATGATGAAGATATAGTCCGATCAGTAGAGAAATTTACTGTTAACAATAGAACAATAGATGCCTACACCTGTTTCAGCTTTAATTCATGCAGCAACATTAGTTACTGCTGGATTATATTTATTATTACGATCCTCACCTTTATTAGAATATAGTAGTACAGCTTTATTAATTATAACTTTGACTGGAGCTACTACTGCTTTCTTTGCTGCTACTTGTGGTTTAGTTCAAAATGATTTAAAAAGAATTATTGCTTTTTCAACAATTAGTCAATTAGGATATATGGTTATGGCTGTAGGTTTAAGTCAATATAATGTTGCTTTAATGCATGTAGTAAATCATGCTTTCTTTAAGGCATTATTATTTTTAGGTGCTGGAGCTGTAATTCATAGTTTTTCAGATCAACAAGATATAAGAAGAATAGGAGGTTTAATAAGATTTTTACCTTTCACTTATACCACAATGTTAGTAGGATCGTTATCGTTATTAGCTACTCCATGATTAACTGGATTTTATAGTAAAGATTTAATAATAGAATTAGCTTATGGTCAATATAGTTTTAATGGTACATATGCTTTTATTTTAGGAAGTATTACAGCTGGTTTAACTGCATTTTATTCATTTAGATTAATTTGTTTAGTTTTCTTAACTGTACCTAATGGACCTAAACAATCTTATTTAAATACTCATGAAGCTAATAATAAAGTAATTATACCATTATTATTATTAGCTTTATTTAGTATATTTTTTGGATTTATCTTTTCTGATTTATTTGTAGGTATGGCTAGTGATTTTTTCAGTAATGCCATATTTATTAAACCTAATAATATTTCTTTAATTGAAGCTGAATTTAGTTTACCTTTAATAATAAAATTCTTACCTGCTTTATTATCACTATTTGGTGCTAGTTTAGCAATAATTTTATATCATTATAGTCCCACATTCATTATTGATTTAACTGATAATTTAATAGGACAAAAAATATATACTTTCTTTAATGGTAAATATTTATTTGATATAATATATAATAATTATATTATAAACAAAGGATTAGAATTAGGTTATACTATTTCTAAAGTTTTAGATAGAGGTATTATAGAAATGGTAGGACCTCATGGTTTATCTCAAACTTTAACTAACACAGGTAAAAATATTAGTAAATTAGATACAGGAGTTATAACTACATATTCTATTTATATTACTTTATCTTTACTTTCTTTAATTTTCTTAATTTTTTCTCCTATTTTAATAGATACTTCTGTATTAAATGAAATAAGATTATTTATTATTTATATAGCTGCTTTAATTATAGTTTTATCTCCTTCTAAACCATAATTAAAATTTTTATTTTATTTACCCCCTTAACTTTTAAAATTAAATTAAATAAATTAAATTAATTTATCCCATTAATTAACCAAATTAATAAGATAACATAATTTATTTAAATAAATTCAATCAATGTCTCATTTTAAAAAAGAATTTTATTAAATTAAATTAATAAAACAAGTCTTAAAATTTGCTTATAATGCAGAGACAGTTCTCTAATAATAAATAAATAATTTTGTTTATTTGAGATCTATATATTTTTTAATTAGATTTTAATGCCTCAATTAATACCATTTTATTTTTTAAATCAATTTTCATACTCATTTTTAACTTTACTTTCTTTAATTTATATCTTTTCTAAATATGTATTACCATTATTTACTTTCCAACAAGTAATAAGAATGTATATTACTAAATTAAGTAATAAATAATAAGTTAAATTATAAAAATATAATATTTAATTATAATAAAATTTATTAAATTCGTTATAAAATTAGTAAGATTTATAATCTTTTTAGTTTTAACTAAAATTTTATCTTAAGAAATTTACCCCATTAGCTTAAAATAAAAATTCATTATTAATGTTTATTAAATTATAAACATAAAAGTATACTATATAAAATAGTTAAGATTTTAATATTAAAATAAATTATTACGATTTGTTTGTTTTTGTGTTTTAATATTTGAAATAATTGATTAAGGTGAATCTTAGGATACTTTAGATATATTAATTATATATATTTTGTTTTTGTTTTTAATAGAATATTATATAAATATATCATAGAGTATTAATGTTAATAAGTTATATATTATATTATTATTATAATATTAGATTAAGTAGGTTAACAGCAAACTAAGAGAGAAAATAACAAAATAAATTATAAAATTACAAAATGTTTAATACACTATCAATATTTAATACTATAAACAATGATGCTCCACAACCATGACAAATTGGGTTTCAAGACAGTGCTGCTCCAGGTTTTACTGGGATAATAGAATTACATAATACTATATTTTTTTATTTAATAGTAATTTGTGTGGGAGTATTTTGAGTTTTAGGTTCATCAATATATTATTTTAATATAAAAAATTCACCTATAATTCATAAATATTTAAATCATGGTAAATATGTGCCTATTCAAAAGTATTTTAAGTTAAATAATAATTTATTTAAAAATGGAGTGTATATTTCTAAACATTCTTACACCACTTTATCTAAAATTTCTTTAAACACAGATAATATTAATTATGTAAAATTCTATGAAAATGCTTTTGATATGAAAAAAGATATCTTAAATGAAAATAAAGGTAAATCAGGGATTTATATGTTAACTAATAAAATAACTAAAAAAATATACATCGGACAATCCACTGATTTATCCAAAAGATTTAAAAATTATTTAAATTTTAGTTATATTAATAGTAAACCCCATTTAAAAATTAATAGAGCGTTAATTAATTACGGATATTCTAAATTTTCTGTTACAATTCTAGAATATTGCGATAAATTGGATCTACTTATTAGAGAACAATTTTACTTCGATAAATTAAACCCACAGTATAATAAATTAGTCGGAAGCTCTCTAAGATCAAAATATTCTCCTGAGACTAAAGCAAGAATCAATAAATCTTTAAAAGAAGTTTCTTTAAAAGAAACTTCTGCTTTATTCGGTAGTCTTCAAACAGAAGCCATTAAACCCCAAATAAGATTAAAAAAATTAAAAGAAAGTAAACCTTTATTCGGGCAAACTCAAAGTGAAATATCTAAAGAATTTATAAAACCCCAAGCTTCCGGTAGAAAACAATTTGAAGATACTAAATTAAAATTGAGTGTAATAAGTGGAAATCCAGTTAATATATATGAAAAATTCTCTTCAAAAGGATTTAAATTAATAGGTAGTTTTGTTTCAGCTAGAAGAGCTGGTAAATTTTTAGGTATAAGTGGTAGTACTGTAATAAAATATCGAAATTCAGGTGAAATTTTTAAAGATAGATATAAATTTTCATCTAAATAAACTTAGAAAAACTTTGAATAAAATTTCACTATATGCTGGAAACTCCTAAAGCCTTAGATACTGTAATATTTAATATTATTAGTGATAATTCTATAGGATGTTACAATGGATTATCAGCAGGAAACCAAAGTAATTTATAACTTTAATTACAAGTAGGTTCCTCAGAGACTACACGTGAAAACCGTTATAACGGTAAGATATAGTCCAATCTTATAGGAAACTATAAGAGTATTGACATTAATTGAATTAATATGAACTATCACACCAGCTTTAATTTTAATAGCTATAGCTTTCCCAAGTTTTAGATTATTATATTTATTAGATGAAGTAATATCACCTACAATAACAATAAAAGTAGTAGGTCATCAATGATATTGAAGTTATGAATATTCTGATTATGTTACTGAAAGTGGTGAATCTATAGAATTTGATTCATATATGATACCTGATTCTGATTTAGAATTAGGTCAATTTAGATTATTAGATGTTGATAATAAAGTAATTATCCCTGTTGATTGTCATATTAGATTAATTATTACAGGTGCTGATGTAATACATTCTTTTGCAGTACCTTCTTTAGGGCTTAAAGTAGATGCTGTACCAGGTAGATTAAATCAATCATCAATAATAGCTGAAAGAATTGGAACATTCTATGGTCAATGTAGTGAAATTTGTGGAGTATGACATGGCTTTATGCCAATAGTTGTTGAAGCTGTTTCAGTTCAAGATTATTTAGCTTGAGTTGATCAAGCTAATAGTTAATTTATTTAAAATTTTATAATTCTATTAATTTATAAAGTAATTTATAACTTTTTTAAATTTATTAATTATTTTTAAATTTTACCCCCTTATAATAAAAGTATTAGTGAATAAAATTTCACTATATAAATTTATTTATATATTAATTTATAACTTTCTAAAATATAAACTTAATTAAATTTACTTTTGAGGAAATAAATTAAATTATTGAAAGCCTATAATTTAATGGTAAAATGATTTCTTGATGAGAAATTAATAGAAGTTCAATTCTTCTTAGGCTTAATTTAGATTATTATCAAAAAAAATAAAAACTAATTACATAGTCAGAATATTTAAACAATTATTTATTTAAAATATTAAACAAATGTTTAATAATTATTATATATAATATTATTGTTATCAAGTGAGTAGTTAAGATATAAATTTTATAATATAATAATCGTAAATGATTTATTTTTATTTTAATATTAAATTTATTATGTAAAATGGATTTAGCTAAAAAAAACAATAACAAAATTTATATAATTATTATTATTATTATTAGTATCTTAAATAGTTATTTAATTCATATTATAAATTAAATAACTATTTAAGATACTTCTGTGAACTATTTATTAAAATAGGGTGAAATACCATTATTAATACTTTTTAATATTTTAAAACAATATAGATTATTTATTTAAAATATTTCATAAATAAAATATAAATAAAAATAAAATAAAATATATAAAAAAAGATTATTAATAAAAATTCAAATGTAAATACAAATGAGAATATTAAAAACTAATGTTTTATTAAGATTATTAAATTCTTATATTGTAGATTCACCTGAACCAGCAAATATTTCTTATTTATGAAATTTTGGTTCATTATTAGGAACTTGTTTAGTGATACAAATATTAACTGGAGTATTTTTAGCAATGCATTATCAACCTCATGTAGATTTTGCTTTTAATAGTGTAGAACATATTATGAGAGATGTTAATGCAGGTTGAATATTAAGATATACACATGCTAATGTAGCTTCATTCTTTTTTATTTTTGTTTATGCTCATATAGCTAGAGGTTTATATTATAGTTCTTATAAATCACCTAGAATTTTATTATGAAGTATAGGAGTTATAATTTTAATATTAATGATGGCTATAGCTTTCCTGGGTTACGTAGATAGCCCTAAATGGATTAATAGAACTATTTTTTATACAATTTTTTTAATTATTGTTTATTGTAATATAAAAAATTTAATTAAAAATAGTAAGGCAAAGAATAGTATGAAAAATACAAAGTATAATAAATTAAATAATAAGGTAATATACCCTTTAAATAATCTTAAAATAAGAAGTTATAATACTATTGCTTCTTCAAAGAAAGGTAACGAACTTCCTTGTTCAGAAAGATTGATTACAATAATAAAAGAATTAAGGTTAAATCCAGTTTATATTTTTGAAAATCTAGAATTAGGAAATATTAGAAAACAAATATTAAATGAAACTAAAGGTTTAAGTGGAATATACATGATAGTAAATAAATTAACTAAAGATTACTATATAGGTTCTGCTTCAACTAACAGAATTTATGCTAGATTTAGTAATCATCTAATTTATTTCAGAGGTAGCAAAATAGTTAAATTAGCAGTTAAAAAATATGGATTGAATAATTTCGCTTTTATTATATTAGATCTATATCCTAATATTGTAACTAAAGAAAATAATAAAGAATTATTGGCTTTAGAAGATAGATATTTAAAATTGTTATTGCCTAATTATAATATTTTAACTGAGGCAGGTTCTAGTTTTGGTTATAAACATACTGAAGTTGATAGACAAAAATTGACAGATGGTTTTAATGACGCAAGACGATCAATGATAGGTAGTTTAAATAGAGGTAAAAAGCTTTCTCCTGAAACTATTGAAAATTTAAGAGAAAAAGGTTTGAATAAACCTTCTATGTCCTCTGAAATTGAAGAAAAATATATTACTAATACAAAACCTTTAATTTTATATAATTTAAATGGAACTGTTTATGGTGAATATACTACTATCCTAGATGTGGCTAAATCTATAAATTGTTGTGAAAAAACTATTAGAAGAGCCTTAAAAACAAAGAAAGGTTTAGTAAACAGACAATGAATAGTTAAAGATTTATCAAAAACAAATAAAGAAAAGATTAGAAAAATAAGAAAACAATTATTTAAATAATTAAAAGAGTAAACTAACAATAAAATTAAGTATCATCTGTTTTGTAGTTTAAAACACAAAACAAACACAAAACAAACACTTAATATAATATTCCTTGGTTTAACCTTAATTATACTTTATATTTATTTATTTATTTCTATTAATTCATAGTCCCACGAGTAAAATTTTTTCTGCAATCTTTATAGAAAAAGAAAGATTAAAGTGGTATGTCTCGACGGAGACATAGAATAGTCTTTAAGATTATTCGGCGATATTAGTGAAAACGATCAAAGAAGGTTAAACTTTTAGATCGTCGGTTATATAAATGATCGCGACAGACTGGGTCACTAATGGGTGTCTGAAATGATGCTTAATGCACAGTCGAAACTTTTAGTTATATTAACATTAATTTAACTAATAGGATATTCGAATTTAAAGTTATTCTAGCTTATTGTGTAAATTTACATATACATAATAAGTAAGTTTGTATGTATTACCATATGGTCAAATGAGTTTATGAGGTGTATTTCATAAGCCTCAAATGTATAATTTATATTTAATTTGTTTATCTTTATTATTATTAATCACATCTATTTATTTAAATAATCAACCTAAAGTTAGAAGATTAAAAGGTGTTAATAGAATAGGACCACTTAATAAAGATGTAATTTCAATTATATTTGGATCTCTGCTTGGAGAGGCTTACGGTGAAAAAAGATTATTAGGAGTAGGTTCAAGATTTAGGTTTTATCGTGAAGCTTCTCATGTAAAATATTTAATGTTTTTACATAAATTATTATCAGAATTAGGTTATTGTAATCCAAAATTACCTGTTATTACAACTAGATTAGGAAGTAAAGGTAAAATAAGAAAAGTAACAAGATTTACAACTTGAACTTATACTAGTTTTAATTGAATTTACAATTTATGATATAAAAATAAAAATAAACATGTGCCAGTATGTATTGATCAATATTTGACTTCTTTAGCTGTAGCTATTTGATTTATGAATAATGGAGCTAAAATAGGTAAAAATATAAAATTTTATACTAATTCTTTTTCTTATAATGATTGTTTACTTCTTATTAAAGCATTAAATAAGAATTTTAAAATTAAAGCTTCTATTCAATCAACTGGAACTGCAGCTGTAAAAAAAAATCGATATATAATTTATATTTGAAAAGAATCAACGAATGACCTTATAAATATAATATCTCCATATATAATACCTGAAATGAAATATAAATTAAATTAAATTATACATAGTTATATGATGTTGTTTAAAGCAATCTTTACTGAAAATTTATAATTAAGTCATATAGCAATACTGATGAAAACAGGTCAAAGATGTTTGTTTAGCGTTAAGACCGTCGGTAGAGTAAACTATCGCGACAGACTGGGTCATCGGTGGGTGTCTGAAATGATGCTTAATGTACAGTCGATGTCTTTATTCATTCTAATTTATAATGAAGCACAAGGCATTATATTTGTATTATAAATTTTTAGATTTATAAACTTTTAATGTTTAAAATATTATTATTATTTAAATTAAAGACTTAAATAGTAGAGTCTCCTTTAAAGACTTTCAATGATAAGTCACCTTATAAAGAATAATTTAAAAAAATAAATAAAAGAATAGATAACAAATTAAAAAAATAAATAAAAGAATAGATAACAAATTAAAAAACAAAAACAAAAATAAATAAAAGAATAGATAACAAATTAAAAAACAAAAACAAAAATAAATAAAAGAATAGATAACAAATTAATCAAAAATAAATAAAAGAATAGATAACAAATTAAAAAACAAAAACAAAAATAAATAAAAGAATAGATAACAAATTAATCTTAATCAACTTAATAAACTAACAAGATAGTATATTTAGATGATTGATATTATAAAAGAAGAAGTTAAACAATGTTTACTTCTGATTAAATTAATATAAATTTTTAAATTATTATATAATTTGGTTAAAAAAAAAAATTGCAGTTAAATATCTATATTAATGAAATTATAAAAGTCATTAGTAATTGATTCTTAAACACAATTGTTGATCGTTATTAAATTTAATCTTTAAACTTAATACTAATTTTAGATAAAAAATAAATTAATAAAAAAACAAAAAATGAAAATAACTTTATATCTTGAAATAATTTTAATATTAATTGCTATTTTAGCTAGCAATGGATTTATTTATACTCTAACATATTTTAACTTAAATAACAAAAATTCTTCTGAGAATATATCTGTAATAACTAATAGTTCAGAAAAAGATGTATTTGCTCCTACATTATTAATAGCATCTAATCCTCTTAGATTAACTTCCTCAGAATCAAGTTCCTCTCAAACTTTAAGATTGACTTCATCAGAATCAAGTGCATCTGATAGTTTAAGTCTAACTTCTTCAGAAACATTTGTATCTGATACTTCAAGTGTAGCTTCCTCAGATACATTAGTATCTCAAGCTCAAGATATATTTGAGGATGATGATTTAATGGACTTAGAGGTAAATTATGATATAGTGACTCATACTGAAAATTCAATTTTAGGAGATACAAGTGAAGAAAGTTTTTCACCTGATGTGGATGTATTTGAGAATACTACTTCATTAGATAGTATAACAATATTAAATGGTCAAACTTTAGAACAATGAAGAGATATTGCAATGGATTTACATGAATTACCTGTTAATACAGCAGCCAATATACTTCAACAAGTAAAATTTGAAGAATTAAATATCCTGTATAGTCAAGATATTATTCAATATGCTATAACTCAAGCAGAGTTAAGACTTATAATTGAATTGATTCCAGCTATGGATTTATTTAAACCTGGTATTAATCATCTTATTCTTACTATTATGTCTTATTATCATCTATAGTAAGAATCTTAAGAATTTTTATTCATTGTTTTAATTTTACCCCCTTTTGGTGGCTACAAAATTTTATTAATTGAATTAAAGAGAAAGCATGACAAAAGAGTATAAAACAAAAATTTGTTGTTGTTGTTGGTTTTTTGTTTTTTTAATCTCTTTATGTAAACTTTACATAACACCCCTTAAAATTTATAATACAATTATTTTATTTAGATAATTATAATGTACATGATTTACTTGTTTTAAACATATAAGCTTAAGCTAAAATAGGTAAATTAAAGATTTGGCCACAGTAATTACTAATTTATTATCAGCAGTACCTTTTTTTGGACAAGATTTAGTAGAATTAATTTGAGGAGGATTTAGTGTAAGTAATGCTACACTTAATAGATTTTTCTCTCTTCATTTTTTATTACCTTTTTTATTAGCTGCATTAGTAGTAGCTCACTTAATGGCTCTTCACACACATGGGTCAAATAATCCTAATGGTATATCTTCAAATGGAGATAGATATACAATGCATCCTTATTTTACATTTAAAGATCTTGTAACTATCTTTGCATTTTTATTAGCTTTATCTGTAATAGTTTTCTTCTATCCTAATTTATTAGGACATAGTGATAATTATATACCAGCGAATCCTATGAGTACTCCTCCTTCTATAGTACCTGAATGATATCTGTTACCATTTTATGCTATATTAAGATCTATACCTAATAAATTATTAGGTGTTATGGCTATGTTTGGTTCATTATTAATTTTATTAATATTACCTTTAACTGATTTATCTAGAATAAGAGGTAGTCAATTTAGACCAGCTATGAAATTAGCTCAATGATTCTTTATTGTAAATTTTGTAATATTAATGTGAATTGGATCTCAACATCCTGAGAGTCCTTTTGTAGAAGTAGGACAAATTGCCACTGCATTTTATTTTTCTTGATTCTTAATTATAGTTCCTATAATTAGTATTGCAGAAAATACTTTAATGGATTTAGCTACAGATAAAGATTAAATATTATTTTAATTTATAAATTTATTATATTTTGTGTGTTTTAGAAATTTAATTTTCAATAAAGACTAATTTTAATAAAACAAATTTAAATTTGTTTTAATTATACCCCCTTTAAAAAAACCTATTTCTAATTAACAAAAGGTTAGATAATTATTGGTTTGATTTAAAATTTTAGCGAAATTCTTATTAAACTTCAATTCCTTCTAATTCTAGCTGTTTAATCAGGTAATAATATAAGAGAATTTAAAGACTAAAAAATTTTTATTTTACTAGCTTAAAAGGTGGTGAACATTTATATTATTTATTATATTCCTAATATATAAACTATTAAAGAATAAATATAAATACAAAACCCAAATTATATAAAAATAAATAAAACACAAAATTATTGTTTAAAAATTTTTTTTTCGATATTTATTTAAATACAAATAATAAATTAATTATATTACATTTATTCAATTATTAATAATTTAAATAATTGAATATAATTTATATTAATATAAACTCAAATTTTATAATAAATAAGGTAGAATTAGTTTAATTGGCAAAACACCGTTTTGTGGCGACGCTGTTCAGAGTTCAAATCTCTGATTTTACCCTTAAATAGTTTATTTAATTTCAATTTTATAATATTTTAAATTAAGAATGAGTTAAGATATCTAAACCTGTAAAATTTAATATAAAATTTTAAGCAAAAGTTCTAGGTCTATAAATAAATATAAATTAAATATATAAATATTTATATAAAGTTTATTTTATAAATTTTATTGTATATTAATAAAGATAGAATAATCTTTGGATAAAAAAAAAAGAAAAATATTTATTTAAACAATAAACATAATTATATCAAATACTTTTTAAGTTATCGTAAATTTTTTTAACTATTTAATAAATTAATTAAGTACTAAATTAGTTTTATTTTTTAAATTTGGTATTATGAAGTCTTATACTTAGACTTATAAATATTTAGATTATATCAGTAATATTTTATTAAAATATAATTTTATTATATGAAAAAATATATACACTTAATTCGTCTTGTAGATAAATATTTCCTCTAACTCAAATGATTATTAAAATAACAAAATTGTTAAATTAAATTATTTAAGCTGAAATAGTTTAAATGGTTAAAACTTACTATTCATGATGGTAAAACAAAGGTTCAATTCCTTTTTTCAGCTCTTGAAATATTTTATAATAAATTTATACTATTTTTAATTCTTTACACTAATTTTTGTGTTTAGTTAAATTTGGGGGTTTTAAAATTTTAAATATAGATAGTTTTAAATTAAATTAAATAAATAAAAGTATAGATGACAATTTAGTACAAACATCAAAGTAATTTAAAGGAATTATTAAGGATAACTAGCAAATTTATTAAAAAGGGAGGGATCAACCAAAAGCCACCAACTTATTAATATTTATATTAAAAGTAAGCAAATTGTGGCGATCCTAAGGGAAACCTTAAATATTAATACTTCCTGAAGCAAAACATTGTATTAAGGAAAGGAAAGGAAATCAACCGAGACTCCAAAAGTAATGGTGAGTGAAATTGGATTAGCCTAAATAATACAAAAATATTTGAAATAATATAATATTAATTATAAAGAATGAAGTTGGAATATCGTTAATTATAATTTAATAATTATATAATAATTATTAAAAATAATTACCAAAGAAGGTCTTCAGTCCTGTAAAATAAAAAAATTATTATTATTATAAGTACAATGAGAGAAAACTTGTTGGAATATAGGGGAACCATCCTCTAAGGCTAAGTATAATAAATTTAGCGATAGTGAAAAGTACTGTAAAGGAAAAGTTGAAATAGCTCGTTGTATAACGTAATGAAATAATCTTGAATTAGTAATTCTATAAGCAGTTGAAGTTTTAAATAAAAATGACAACGTACCTTTTGCATAATGGGTCAGTAAGTTAATAATAGTAGCAAGGTTAATTAGCCTTAGCGAAAGCGACTAAATTATTTGTATAATAAAATTATAAATTTTAAAATATTAACAAACAAAAAATAGAATAAATTCCTTATAAATAAAAATTAATTATGAAATAAGTGATTTATTTACAGATAATAATTATGGGATAGTTACTATTATTAGACCCGAAGTCAGTTGATTTTTCCAAAACCAGATTATAATGGATCGAACGGTTGAATGTTGAAAAATTCTCCGAAGAGTTTTGGAAAGCGGTGAAATGCCAATCTGAACTGGTGATAGCTGGTTTTCTACGAAACATATTTAAGTATGACATCTATGAATAAATTTATGGAGGTACAGCACGGTAATTCCCAACTAATAATAATATATTTTATTAAAAGTTTAGGTTGAGGGGATCTCGAAAATCTTACCAATGGAAATGAAACTCGGAATAACATAAATTGATAATAGATATTCAGACTATTCATGATAAGTTGAATAGTCAAGACGGAAACAGCCGAGAACATTGATCAAGGTCCCAAATGATTTTTTTAAATTAAGTGAAATTAAAGGAAGTAATAGATTGAATGCAGCTGTAAAGTGAGCCTGGTAGTCGCTATCTTTTAATGACCGTTGTAACAACGTAGCAGCCCTTAGACTATTGCGCCATAAATTTAACGGGTCTTAAATAATCAACCGATATCTTGTTAATTATAAATATAAATTAATTTATGTTTATAAATTAGGTAGTAGAACATTCAGTATAATTGATGATAAACAGTGTTTCATTGTTTGAAAATAACTGAAGAGATAATGCTGACATGAGTAACGTAAAGAAGTTATAATACTTCTCACCGAATACAAAAGGGTTATAAGGAAAGGTTAAACCACCTTATGTTAATGCGGCCTCTAAGGTTCAGAACCAAAGTTTTGACTGATGAGTAATATATTGAAAATCTAAATGGTAAATTAAAATAGATCAGGAAAATTAAATTATTATCTACCGTACCCTAAACCGACACAGGTTTGTAAGTAGAGTATACTAAGGTGAAGAGCTAAAAGTTGTTAAGGAACTCGGCAAATTGTTCTCATAAGTTTGACAATAAGAGAAACCATAAAAATTTAAATTAACCAAAATTTAATTCTTTATATGGTATAATAAAATCGGAGGCCACGACTGTTTACTAAAAACACAATTCAGAGCAATGATTAAGATAATAGTATTCTGAATGAAATTTGCTCAATGCCATTAATATAAAAGAGGTAATTTTAAAGTTACTAATTGAAAGTCTGGTTAATAGCGGTCTTAACTATGAGGATCCTAAGGTAGCAAAATAAATTGGCCATTAAATGTGGTCTAGTATCAATAATGTAACGATGGTCTTACTGTCTCTACAACTTGCTCAGTGAAATTGAATTGCGAGTGCAGATGCTCGCTATCTTCAGGGGGACGGGAAGACCCTATGCAGCTTTACTATAGTTAGTTATTACAATGATTTATATTCAATTAATAGTAATTAGGCATGTCGATAGACAAAATTTGGAATACCTTAAATTTTGGATTAAATCTTTGTTTACCTTATAAATTGAAATTTAAGGGATAAATGACTAATTGGTAGTTTGACTGGGGCGGTCGTCTTTAAAAAAGTAGCAAAGTACATCCAAAGATTTTTAATAAATTTATAATATTATAATTATTTGTTATAATATACAGACAAAATTATTAATTCTCTAATATAAATAAGAATTAAATAAAAATAAAACTTAATAAATTTGTTTTATTATCACAAGGTATAGCTAGAAATTGAATGGAAATCAATAAACCAGTGAAAGGTTTTGAATAGTATAATGGCGGTAAGCATACCTAACTGAAAGACTTAGAAGTCAAACAGATACGTAAGTAGGGCATAGTGACCCCTCGCTATAAAATGGAATAGACGGGGATCAATCGATAAAAGTTACGCTAGGGATAACAGGCTGATAGCCGGCAAGAGTACACATTGTTCCGGCTGTTTGGCACCTCGATGTCGACTCATCCTATCCTCCAGGTGAAGAAGCTTGGAAGGGTTCGGCTGTTCGCCGATTAAAAGGGTACGCGAGTTGGGTTTAATACGACGTGAGTCAGTATGGTCCCTATCTTCTGAAGATATAAATAGTAAAAAGGGGAAGACCTTCTAGTACGAAAGGATCAATAGGCTGTGTTTCTCTAGTGCACCAATTGTTGAATTTAATTTAATTTAATTTAATTTAATTTAATTAAATTAAATAAGCATAGTTGGGTAGCCACAAACATATTAGATAAGCGCTGAATGTATATAAAGCAAGAAACTAACCCCTAGATACTATCTTAAATTTATTTCTATTATTTATTTATTAAATAATATTTCTTTTTATTATATTAATCCATAATGTAATCTAAGAAATGAAATAATATTTAATTTTTATAAGAAAAAGAACATTTCTTAATAGGATGCAAATGTAAGTAACTGTGAATTATTTAGTTTAGCATTACTAATTTATAAATTAGACTTGATGTTTAAAATTGTTAAAAATATAATTATAATAAGGGATTTTAAATTTCTAATAAAGGATTTAAAAATTAAAACAGGACCATCTTTACTTTGTTGTAAAATAAAATCATCTAGGTAATAGTAATCTACCATATAAAATAATCTTCTATTGATAAACTCAAAAATAGTAGCTGGTGAGCTAAATCTATTTATTACTAGAGGTCTAGATAATATTAATTGAGGAGCGTCTAAATAATTATATTCTGTCATTAAAGGAGAAAATTCAATATTTAACATATAATTATAGTCATTATCTAATCTTTCAATAAAATTAGATATTTGATCTAGATCAAATAAATTAAACATTGCCAATTCTGTTTTAGAATCGATGTGAGATGATTTAACATCATCAAAATATGTTACTCCTTTAATAGATACAGGTAAAATAAGCATTGAAGACACATTTACTACTGTACTATTTCAATATATAATAAACATAATGGTTAATACTGAAAATAATTTTATTCATAAAAATTTCTTTTCTTCAGGGTTAATCCCTAACAAGAAATTACTTAAGAAAAACACGACGATTCAAATTAATATTTGAATTAATGTAAATAAACCAAAATAGATATATACCAACGACAGACCAAATATTATTAATAATAATACTTCAATCATTTTTTTAAAATTAAAGGAATTTCATAAATATAAACAACAGAGCTATTAAGAGTATGTTTATAACAAATATAAACAGCAGATCTATTAAGATAATGCAATAAATAATTATATCCTTAAAATCCACTTAAATAATGGATACAATAAATATATATTAATTTAATATATAATAATAATAAAAGTTTTAATTTTATGAATATTGTAACAATTAAATATCTTTAAAACAGGACTTATCACAATTTTAGATCGAACCTTAAAACTTGATATATTATTTTTTGTTTTTTTAAGAAGATTGTACTTCTGTAAACTCTAAGGAGAATTGCACTTCTATTAATTTCTCTTTTTTAGCATTATAAATCAGACCCCATCAACTTCGAAAAAACACCCCCCTCTTTTTCAACTTTAAAAATCAATCACTAAACAAAAAACCAAGCTTGATTATAGGTTATTCTGAATATTCTAGATTTCTAAACAAAATCTACTGTCAGAATTTTTAAATTATTAAGTGTTTAGAACTTAGGGGGTAATTAATAAAAGAACCCATTATCTAGTTTTAATATTTTTAGTTTTATCAATTTTATAAGCTTTAGTTCCAACAAATTTATTATCTCGATTGTAAATTAACTCTCTTTTGTTATCGTTTACTTTTAAAGTATATAATTCTTTTAGTAGACTTATTTTAGCTTCAGTTAGATTTCTTCTTCATTTAACTTGTGATTTTTTTAATGATGAATCTCTTTTCAGTAATAATTCAAAATCATGCATAGTTAACTCTATTTCATGTTTTAAACCTTTTACTTTATAAATAAATTCACCAGATTCAGTTTTAAGGCAATAAACTTTAGGAGTTAGGAAAATAGCTTTTTCACAAGTATTCTCTAATTTTAATTTTCCTAAGTCTTTTTCGGAAATTAATGAGTCATCAATCTCTGAATCAGTAAAAATACTATCTGTATCAGTATAATATAAATTAATTTTAGGATTATTTTTAAATTGAGACATATGAATTCTAGCATAAGCTGTTATTGCTGCTGCTATTGGGATAGAAATATTATGATCAGAATTATCTTCTCTTGATTTGTCTATATTTTTATAAAACACTAACATATGTTCACCTAAATCAATTTTTTCTTCTATTTGGTCAAAGAATTTATTTTCAAAATCAGTTAGGTAGTTTTTATGGATTAGTTGTATATTAGGAAAATTGTCATCCATACCAAATCTTCCATAAAGACTGTTTAATAGAATTTTTGCTATAAAGTTTAATGGATGTGATTTAGGATATTCATTTCTAAGAGTATATAGAAAATTAACATATTCTCCAAATATAATTGCTTTTTCAAAAGTATATCCTCACAAGATTTCAAATTTATATCCATATTTTTGGGCATTATCCATTTCCATGCTAAATAACATATCAGTTCATTCTCCTATTGGAGCGATTGTTCTAACAATACCATTAATTTTAACATGAGTTTGAATAATTGGATGTTTTATGTTATCAGGAGCTTTAATTTTACAATAAAAGAATCCAAATGCTTCAGGATTCTCTATTCTAATATCTCCTTCGAAATATGTTGGAAATCCGATTGGCATAAAATTTTTGAACATTACTGAAGGATACAATGAATTTACATCATAACATTTAATTTTTCTATTTTTAGGAGGTTTAGGAATATAAACATCTACTGCTCCCCCAGTATATCCTGATCTTATATCATCAGCAATTTTACCTGTTATTTGTGGAATATTTTCATTTTCCATAAAATTACTTCTAAATATAGCAAAAGCTAAACTAGGTAATGTAGGGTAATGATGAATATTTTTACCGAATTGAGAGAATATCAAATCTGAAAACTTAAATATTAGTTGATATAAAGAAACACAGTCAATTTCACAATATTTTAAAACTTCTTTTCTTAAATTTCAAGATCAATTAAAATTATTTTTATATTCATTATATTCATTTAAAGTAATTTTATTATCAAAATATTTAAAATCTGGAACTTCTCCTATATAATCTAAATTATTTTTTTTTACAAATAAATATGGAAATACAGATTTTAAAGTATCTACTCCAAAACCTCTAGTTAATTTAGCCAATGAGCTTAATAGTAATAAATAACTATCCTTAAATTGTATTTGATAATCACCTTTTTCTCCACAATTAACATGCAAAGAGATAATTCTACTATTGTGAATTACAGGATGTACAATAGCAACTTTAACTATATATTTCAATAAAAATATAATATCAAATTTAGCCATATTATGAATATAAATTTTATATCCATCATATTTTCGAATAAAAAGAGATTTTAAACAATCTAAAATCATCATTTCAGGATTTTTATAATCTCATAAACCAAATGGATAAACTCTTTTCCCATCATAAAAAGAGATTAAATATGGAACTAATACATTATTATCTACAAATGTTTCTATATCCAAGGTTATAAAATTGTTAATTAGGTTGTTTGTTTTTTTAGTTTTACTTATAAATTTAGTTTTCATTTCTTTTGTAGATAAAATTTGTCTTCCATTTTCAAAATACAAATATTTATTCTCAATTTTTCTTAAGAATTTAACTTTGTTTATAAATATATCAGTGAATTTTACTAGCGATATACCATTTTTGAAGCACTCTACTTCATTATATTTTTCATATTTTTTAAAATCTATAGTTTCACCTTTTTCATTTTGTAAAATATAATTTATTCCAGTTTCTATTTTATTTTGCACTATTAATCTCCCATAATCTTTAGCTTCCATTGAAATAGGAAGTTTTAAATTTTTGTACTTCTGATGAATAACATTGACATTTTTAATATCTTTATCTTTAATTTTTCCAGCTTTAATTCCGTAACTAAAAATAAACGATTCAATTTGATTTTCATTATAATACTCTGATTTAAATTTCATATTTTCTAATATAAAGTCAATATATCAGTTTTTATCAGTTTTATTAATTCTTTGAACTTTACCAATGGAAGAAAATTCTCCATTATTATATTTAATTTTAAATAATATAAACATGTGATTATTATCAGTGAATTGATTTTCAATAGATTGTCAAAATTGATTTAATATTTTTCCAAACAGTTCTTTAGTAAATACTTTATTATTTATATTATAACTAACATCAGTTCAAATATTTTTTGATTTTACTTGTCTTAATTTTATAATATTATGTGACGAGAATGCTGTTATTACAGAATTAACATTATCTCCGGGGAATACCACCAAAATTAAATTAAATATTAAAAATATAGCAGTTAATTCATATAAAATGAATAATTCAGCAAATTTATTTTTATATAACCAGTTTCATGAATTTTTTATGTTATTTATTAAATTATTAATTGGGGTAATATTTATATATTGACCTAACGCACTTAATATTTCAGTAGAGATTAATTTATTATTTTCAAATGTATATTTTGTGTCCTTATCAATATTAAATTTAAAGGGGGTAATATTTTTTAAAATTATAGCATTTGTATCTTCATATAAAGGATAAATAAGTATTCTAGATGACGCGTTTAATATTTCAGTAGAGATTAATTTATTATTTTCAAATGTATATTTTTGATCTTGAATTATTCTGATAAATCTGATATCAGATTTTTTTATTTCTTTATATTCGAAGATTAATTCTCCTTTTCTAAAGATCCTTACAAAATTTTCATTCAAAAGAATCTCTAAAATCAATTTGAAATAAAGAGAAAGGAAACAGAATGGCCATCTCCACCCCCCTCACTGAATTGTAAAGAATTAATAAATTCATTATAAATATAGAAATAAGAATTCATAATATTTGATTTATCATGACACTGGGGCAATTACATCTACGTGATCTTTACCATAATATCAGATTCCATATGCACCAACTAGCATTAAAATAGCAATTGCAATATTTCTTCTAGTTTTGGCAGTATCTTCATCTCTTTCATAAATACTATATTTATCTTTTCATTTTTGTATTTCTCTGTCTTTTTCAGCTTTCTCAAATTCAGCTTTTCAATCAATTTTATCGGGTTTGTTATAACCCGCTCTAACCGATGGTTTTTCTTCAACTGCATTAAACATTCTAAGTATATAATCATAAAATGTAGTTTCACTCGCATAAGCTAACACGGCTCCGAAGATATATTTTAATTCTCCAAATAATTTAGCTAGAAATCCAAATCCAAAGGCTTCAAAGATTGAATAACCAAACAATGTTAAAATAATATAGTTTGCAACTCTTAATACAGCTTGAATAGATTTATATTTTTTAAATATTCTCATTAAAAGTGCAATAATAGTTAACGATAAGATTCAATGTTTAAATTTTGAGATAACATCAATGATAGTAGGCCCACTGTCTGTTTTAGTAGTTGTTTTTGTGTTGTGTTTTTGTTTTTCTAATTTGCTGATTAATTCAGCTTTAGTCAATTTATTTAAATCCATTTATTTTTCTTTGTTTGTTTTATAAAAGAGAATATTGGATATTCAGTTTTCGTAAATTAATAAGATGAATTTACGACTTTAATAGCATTATTATAAAATATTATAATAATAATATTTCAAAATTATTCTTTAATTAGAATTTTATATTTTCAGGTTAAACCTAAATGAAAATTTTATTAATTAAATGATTAATAAAATTTTCATTTTTACAGCCTTTAACGTTAAAATTTTTAATATAAAAATTTTAGATCGAACATTAATAATATATAATTATTATTAATAGGGTGAAATTAAAGTAAAAATGAAAATTTTATTAATAAATATATTAAGTTTTACAACCATAATATCAAGTGTATTAGTTATAACATCTAAAAATCCCGTGATTTCAGTAGTATATCTAATATCTGTTTTTGTAAATGCAGCAGGTTATTTAATATTATCTGGTATAGGTTTTCTTGGTTTATCATATATTATTGTATATGTAGGAGCTATTACTGTATTATTTTTATTTGTAATAATGATGATTAATATTTCATTAACAGATATAATAGATACAGGAAAACAATATACAAAAAATTTACCTTTAGCTTTTGCAGTAGGTTCATTATTTTTATTTGAAATGTTTAACATTTTACCATTTAGTTTTAATAATGTATCTGGTTTAAATTTAATTTTTGATAATATTACTAAATTTAATTTATTAATTTGAAATAATAATAAATTAAATTTAGTTAATATTATTCATACTACTTATCAATCTAATATTGCAGATACAATATTTATTTCATTTAGTCAAATAGAAGCTATAGGACAATTAATTTACACTTATGCTGCTATATTATTAATAATATGTAGTATAATTTTATTATTATCTATGATAGCACCTATCTTTATATCATTAAATAAAAAATAATTGTTTATTTAATTTAATCAATTATTATTTATTTACCCCCCCTTTTTATATCTAATCTTACATTATTATTCTTAATTTGTTTGTTTTTAGATAAATTAGAGTTAAGTTTACAAAGGGTTTTGTAATAGATCTGCAAAATCTATAAATATTAGGGTTCAATTCCCTCTTAACTCTCCAATCATTAATGTTTAATTTAATAATATTTAATTATTATTTAAAGAAATCTTTAAAAAAATTTTTTTTTTTTTAATAATATTATTTATAATATTAATAGATTCTCTTAGTTCAATGGTAGAACTGCATTCTTCTAAAATGTTAATTTTGGTTCGAATCCAAAAGAGAATAACTTTTAATTAAAATATTTAAATTTAATTAAAACAAACAAATTATGTTTTTAAGCTAAATAGGATAGTTAAAAATTTTTCATAATAACTATTTAGAGGATTAATTTACAAATAATGTTTGTACAAATCATTTAAAACCTATTAATTAGGTTTTTAATATAAGAATAAATTATTGTTACAGTATCATGAACCTTTATATTTTTGTTTTTTAACAATTTATTTAGATAAAATTATCTCTAATTAAATATAATTTTAATTTTACTTATAAATATTAAAATTATTAATTAAAATAATTTTAATTTATTTATAAAGTTCTGTTGTTAATTTTAATTAACTATAAATCAATATTTATATTTATTTCAATTTTATAAAAATGTTATGTAAGAAAAAATTATATATTTAAATTATATTTTTATAAATTTAAATAAGAGAATTTAAAGACTAAAATAAAAATTTAAAAATGAATAGTCAATTATAAAATAAAATATAGATATAAATAAAGATGCAAAATATATTTATCTATGAATATAAATAATTTAATTTTAACTTTATTAAATATAATAATAAATTTATTAGATGTATTATTAGTGATATTACCTATATTATTATCTGTAGCCTTTATGACAATAATAGAAAGAAAACAATTAGCTGCTCATCAAAGAAGAGTAGGTCCTAATACTACAGGATATTATGGTTTATTACAACCTTTTAGTGATGCTCTTAAATTAATAGTTAAAGAAACTGTAATACCTTCTCAATCTAATAAAATATTATTTTATTTAGCGCCTGTGTTTTCTTTAATATTTAGTTTATTAGGTTGAGGAATAATTCCTTTTGGACAAGGATTAACTTTATTTGATTTTACATTAGGGATATTATATACTTTAGCTTTATCTTCCTTAGGAGTATATGGAATATTATTTGCAGGTTGATCAGCAAATTCAACTTATGCCTTTTTAGGTTCTTTAAGAAGTACAGCTGCTATGATTAGTTATGAATTAATTTTAAGTTCAGCTATATTAATTATAATTATATTAACAGGTTCATTTAACTTTACAACTATAATAGAAAATCAACAAGCTATTTGATATATAATACCATTATTTCCAGTTTTTATATTTTATTTTATTTCTATTTTAGCTGAAACATCTCGAACACCTTTTGATTTACAAGAGGCTGAATCTGAATTAGTAGCTGGTTTCTTTACTGAACATTCTAGTGTACCTTTTGTTTTCTTTTTCTTAGCTGAATATGCTTCAATAGTTTTATTTAGTTGTATTACTTCTATTTTATTTTTAGGAGGATATCATTTGCCTGAATTATTTATTAATGATTCTTTAATTAATTTACAATCTATTATACTTGGATTAAAAACATGTTTATTCTGTTTTATGTTTGTATGATTTAGAGCTACTTTACCTAGAATGAGATATGATGCTTTAATTGAATTATGTTGATTAAATTTATTACCTGTTTGTGTAGCTTTTATTATTTTAATACCTAGTATTTTAATAGCATTTGATATATCACCTTATTAAATAATTAAATATAAATTATTTTTTTTGATATAATTTAGATTAAATTATAAATAATTGTTTATTTATTCAATAAAATATTTTATATTTGTAAGTTTTTGTTTAATTAAATAAAGACTTAATTTTTTATTAAATTAATTTTATTCTCTTACTTTCTTAAACAAATAAAAGGAAAACTTAAAAATATTGAATGAATCTATTTAACTCTTAAAAAAACAAAAACAGATGATAGTTTTAAAAATAACAGAATAATTAAAAGAGATACAAAAAATTGCAATTAAAGCATATAAAATATAACAATAACACAAATTATTGATGTATTGTTTAAATATCGTAAGAATTTAATTTTGGTTCCGATTGAACGTTGTTCAGTAGTTTAAGACATGCGAATTATTGTTATCGAAAAAAATTAGGTAATAAGGTGTAAAGGTGAGGATAGTAAATAAGTTACTTTATAAATTCCATAAATAGGAAATAAATATAAATTAAATTATATTAAAGGAATTATTCTGTTATAAAATACTATTTACTTTGATTAGGTAGTTGGTAGGGTAAATGCCTACCAAGCCGACGATCAATAGCTATGTTTGAGAGAACAGATGGCCACATTGGGATTGAAATCTCCCAAGTAGTTTTATACTACCAGCAGTCAAGAATATTAGTCAATGCTCGAAAGAGTGAACTAGCTAACTGAAATCAATAATAATAATTGATAACATAAGGGAAAATAATGATATTACCTTATTATAAGTGTCGTCCAAAATTGGTGCCAGAAGACTCGGTAAGGCCAAAGACACAAACGTTAATCGTCTTAATCAGGCGTAAAGGGTTTGTAGGCGGCTTTAAAATTTACTTAAAATAATATAAATAAGTAAAGAATAAAAGCTAGAATCAAATAGAGGATATATGAAATAATACTTAGAGTAGGTCTGATATCCTTAGATACTAAGTAGAATATTAAAGGCGAAAGCTTTTTTCCATTAATGATTGACGCTCAGAAACGAAGGTGAGGATAGGAAATAGGATTTGATACCCAGAATACCCCTCTCTGTCAACGATGAATGGTAGTTATTAATAACAAAATTATTAATTGCAATGTTAACACGATAACCATTCCGCCTTGTGAGTACAACTGCAAAGTTGAAAACAAAAAAATTAGTCGGTTTCGGAGCAAACGAAGTGAAGCATGTTATTTAATACGATAATCCGCGTAAAACCTTACCAGTTCTTGAATAAAAACTTATATATATAAAAAGGGAATGTTTAAAATTTAAAATATAATAATATTTTAGATAGAAAATTAAAACATTTAATACAGGTGTTGCATGGCTGTCTTCAGTCCGTATCGTGAGAACTGAGGTTAACTCCGCTAACGGACGTAATCCCTGTTGTTAATTAAAAATATTATATTTTATTACATACTTAACAATTAATGATTCTTATAGAGGATCATTGGGGGCTAAGACAAGTCTTTATGGCCCTTATGAACTGGGCTATAGACGTGCCACAAAAACTTTTACAAAGTGATGCCAAACTTTTTCTTAAAATGAATTATATATTTATTTTTATTATTGGAGATAATTTTATGTTTAATATAAAATAAATAATCGAAAGATTAAATAATGCATTTATTTTTGTTTTAATTTTATAAAAATAAAATTAAATTTGGAAAGTAAGAAGAGCTAATCATTAAAAAAAGTTAAATATAAATTTAGACGAATTGTTCTCTGCAATTCGGGAACATGAAGAAGGAATTTCGAGTAATCGTTGATAATAAGCGCAACGGTGAAACTAGCATCCGTGATGAACTAACTGTCTGTCGCTGGGAAGAAGCTTATATTGATGGAAATAAAAATGTTATTATAACTTTCCATAGTTAATATTAAATTATTTTGTTTTTTAATTTAAATAGTTATTTATTTTTTGAAAATAATATAACGGCTATGTAAAACTAATTAGTTTTTATTAATTCAATTGAGTAACATCTCAAAAGTCATAGCAAGGTAGCCGTACTGGAAAGTGCTGCTGGAAAATAAATAAATATTACCCCCTTTTTTTGTATTAATTAGTAAGAGATTAGTTGAGTGGTTTAACAGCATATTTACACTGTGCAGACAGAGTTTCGATTACTCTATCTCTTATTTATAATTACTATATTAATTTTATAATAATGTCTTTATAATTAATAAAATTTTTTGTAATAAAATATTCTTAATTTAAATATAAATTTATATTTATAGATTAAATATATATTTTGTTTGTGTGTTTTATTTATTTATAAATTTTTATATACGCACTTATTAATTTACGAGTGTGCCGTAATTGGGTAGCCGGGTAAATCTTAGGAATTTATGGTTTTATAATCGTAAGAGTTCAAGTCTCTTTACTCGTATAGCCCCCCCCCCTCCCCAAATATTCATGATAAAATTTTGGAGGGGTTTTGTTTTGTTTTTTTATTAGTTTAAATATCTTTGCAACCAAAATATAATTTAACTTACATAAATTATATTTTAATATTTATCTAAATTAAATAAAATTAGTTAAGAAGAGTTTAATTGAATAAAAATAAAAAATATCTTAATTTACTTATTTAAACAGAATTGTTTGTTTTGGTTTTAGTTGAATATTATATCTTTTTTATATAATTTATTTTATTTAAATTATAATCTAAAGTTTGATACAAATTTAAAAAATCTGTAACATCTTTAGCTGAATTGGAAAAGCGTTTGCCTTCGAAGCAATTATATATTGGTTCAAATCCAATAGGATGTAATATGAAAACTAAAGCCAAATTATTTAAATAATTTAATTGTGAATAACATAATAATAATAATAAAGTTAAAAAGTAATGATGTTTATTAGTATCATGATTCTTATAGTGGCAATAGCCCTACCTTCAATAAATAGAAATATTTCATCAAATTTATATTTAAGAATATCTTCTCTATTATTACTTTATACTGGAGCATTAACTTTTAATGCTTTTTATATTCAGTCAATTGGATCAGGTATAGGAATATATAGTGGTTTATTTCAAATTACTTTATTTACACAATTATTTGATATAGTTATAGTATTAACAGGTTCTGTAATACTAATAGCTTGACCTTTAATAAATCATAAATTTATAGATAATAATCTAAATTTAAATGAAGAAGGTCATAATATTTTACCTATTAATAATTATAGAATAAAATATTCAATAATAGTATTAATATCAACTTTAGGTTCTTTATTATTAATATCTTCTTCAAATTTAATAACTTTATATTTAAGTTTAGAATTACAATCCTTTGGGGTATATATATTAGCTTCCTTATATAGACATTCAGAATTAGCAATATCTGCAGGTTTAAAATATTTTTTATTAGGTAGTTTAGCTTCTTGTATAATATTATTAGGTTGTGGATTAATATATTCTTTCACAGGATTAACTAATTTAGATTCTATATATAGTATGATATCAGTAATTGATAATAACAATATATTATTAGGTTTTAGTTTAGGTTTAATATTAATTTTTATAGGATTATTATTTAAAATAGCAGCTGCACCTTTACATAATTGAGCACCAGATGTTTATGCAGATAGTGCTACAATTATAACAACATGACTAACTATTATGCCTAAAATATCTATTTTATTAGTATTATTTGAAATACAAACTCATATTAATATAATAGAAAATATTAATATAATATTAGAATTAAATCCTTTAAATAATATAATTAATAATAATACTTTAAGTTTTAATAATAGTTATTTTTGAAGTAAAAATTTATTATTAATAAGTTCTTTATTATCGTTATTAATAGGTACAATATTAGGTTTAGCTCAAATTAAAATAAAAAGATTACTAGCTTACAGTACTATATCACATGTAGGATTTATTTTATTAGCTTTAGCTATTAATTCTGAACAATCTATAGAAGCTTTAATATTTTATATAATACAATATACTATTACAAATTTAAATACTTTTTTAATAATAATATTATTTGGATATATAATAAAAAATTCATTTAGAGATTTAATACAAAGTATAATGGTAGAAGATGAAACAGGAACAGAGAATGACATTAATTATATTTCAGAATTAAAAGGTCAATTTTTCTTAAATCCTGTATTATCGATAACTTTAACAATTAGTTTATTTAGTATGGCTGGAATACCACCTTTAATAGGATTTTTCTCTAAACAGTTTGTATTATATTCAGCTATTCAAAATGGATATTACTTTATGTCTATTATAGCTATTATTGTAAGTATAATAAGTGCTTCTTATTATTTAAAAATAATAAAAATATTATTTACAGAAGAAGAAAATACATATGAATATAGTGATAAAGAATTAAAATTAATAAATAATTTAAATTCTAATTCAGAAATAGAAATAAGTAGTACTAACAGTTTTATAATATCTACTTTAACATTATCTATTTTATTATTTGTTCTTAAACCATCAATTTTTTTAAATAGTACAACAATACTTTCTTTATCTTTATTTAATTTTTAATGAATAATTTATTAATGTTATTTATTTTGGTTCCTATCTTAGCTTTAGTTTTATTATTTTTAAATTTTCTATTTTCAGCTCATAGACCAGATGAATCTAAAATATCAGCGTATGAATGTGGATATTCAGCAATTAGAAAACAAAATAGAACGGATTTCCAAATTCAATTTTATGTAGTTGCTATGTTATTTTTAATTTTTGATTTAGAAATATTATTATTATTCCCTATAGCTGTTACTTTATATAAAGTAAGTACTTTTGGTTTTAGTATAGCTTTAATCTTCTTTGTAGTATTAACAATTGGGTTTATATTAGAAATTGGTTTTGGAGCTATTTCTATAGCTAAAACTACACAAACTAAAGTTAATAAATAATTTTTATTAACTAATAGAAATATTAATTAATCTATCTATCTATATTATTAAATTTACCCCTTTAAGGGATTTATTGATAATTGGTTATTATCTAAAGTTTCTACGGTAAAACTTTAAAATGAAGTTCGATTCTTCTAAATTCCAAATTTTATATAAAATTTAAATTAATTCTAACCTTTTGAGTTATGCTTTGTTATATCGAAAATAATATTTACTAATGGGGGAAAATAAATTTATTTATTTACTATCTCTTTATTTTCATTAATAATATAAGGAGTTGATCCAATTAATCTATGATTTTCATTATAAATTAATTTTCTTTTATTTTCAGTAACTTTTAATGTATACATTTGTTCTAAAATTTCAATATGTCCTAAATTTAATATTTTTTTTCATTTACTTTGAATTTTTTCTAAGATTGAATTTTTAAAAAGTAAATTTTCGAACTCATTTTTTGTTAACTCAATATCATGACTTAAACCTTTAACTTTATAAATTATTTTACCATCAACTGTTTCTAAAAAATACATTTTAGGAGTACACGTCACTCCCTACACTCATAGCCTACACTTGAGAACTTACTCAAACTTCATTAAACTTGTAAAATTTTTACTCGTTTTTTTTTTTTCAGTTTTCACTACAATTTTTATATAAGTCTACATCACGATAAACTCTACATAATATTCAATCTATGAAAAATAAATTTTCTAATTCATAAATTTCTCATTTTTTTGTGTGTTTGTTTTTTTTTTTTATAAATATTTAACTTATATTTAGGGATTTTGTTTTTAAATAGGGGGTAATTTATATTTCACATAAAAGAACCAATCTATCTTTTTCTAATATCTTTTGATTTATCAATCTTATAAGCTCTAGTTGCAATTAATTTATTATTTTTGTTATAAATCAACTCTCTTTTATTGTCGTTAACTTTTAAAGTATATAATTCTTCTAAAACATTAATTTTTCCATCTGATAATTTTCTGAATCATTTGCTTTGTGTTTTTTCAATCAATGAATCTTTAAATAGTAATTTTTTAAAATCTTCCATTGTTAATTTTATATCATGTTTTAAACCTTTAACTTTATAAATTATTTTACCTTCTTCAGTTTCTAAATAATAAACTTTAGGAGCTAGAAAAATAGCTTTTTTTAAAATATATTCTAATTTCATTTTACCCAAAATAGTACTACTTATCATTGATTCTGGTAAAGGTTTATCAATATAAATACTATCAGTATCAGAATAATATAAATTAAAATTTGGATTATTTTTAAATTGTGACATGTGGATTCTTGCATAACTAGTAATCGCAGCAGCAATACCAATAGAAACATTATGAGTTTCTAAATTACTATATAATTGAGTTTGTTGATCTTTAATTTCAAATCTATATTGAACAAATATTTTATCACCTAATTCGAAGAAATCATCAACACTTTCATTATTAATATTATATCAGTCTTTAAATTCTTTAAAATTATTAAAAATTTTTATATCTAAAAATGAATCAATCATACCAAATCTACCATATAAACTATTAAGCAATAATTTAGCGATTAAATTTAATGGATGAGATTTAGTGTATTGTAATCTAAATTTATAAAGGATTCCAATATAACTATTGAAAATATTTTTTCTTTTAAATTTATAACCTCATAAAACTTCGAATTTATATCCATATTTTAGAGCATTATTTAATTCTTCGGAAAATATCATACCTTCTCAAGATCCTAAAGGAGCCACAGTTCTTAAATCATTATTAGTTTTAACATGAGTTTGAATTATAGGATGTTTTAAATTATCAGGTGTAACTATCTTACAATAGAAAAAACCAAAAGCATCTTTTTCAATAGTTCTAATATCTCCTTCGAAATAAATGGGTTTACCAATTGGCATATCAAATTTTTCCATAACATAAGGATATAATGAGTTAACATCATAAACATAAATGTTAGTTTCTTTTTCATTTTGAGGGATATAAACATCAACAGCTCCTCCAGTATAACCTTGTCTAATATCTTTATCAATATGACCTGATAATTGTGGTATTTCATCTTTTCTTAAAAAATGTGTTCTAAATATACCGAAAGCTAACGATGATAAAGTAGGATATTTATGAATATTTATATTAAAAAAATCAAATATCATGTTACTAAATTTAATAATTATTTGATATAAAGAGATACAATCTCTTTCACAATAATTAATAGCTTCGTTTCTTAAGTTTCAATTATTAGAAGTAATTCCATCAAATTCATCATGAGATATACCATCAAATAATGAAAAATCAGGAGTAATTCCAATATAATCTAAATTATTTTCATTAACAAAAGTATAAGGAAAATAACTTTTTAGAATATCCACTCCAAATGCTTTTCCTAGTTTTCTTAAAGATAAGATTAATAATTGTTGAGAATCTTTGAATGTAATATTATAATTATTAAATTTAAATACAATAGAAATTATATCTCCATGATGAATTAAAGGTTTAATTTGTCCTAAATTAGCTAATATTTTTAATAAAAATATACCATCAAATTTAGATAAATTATGAATATAAACATTATGATTATCATATTTTTTAATCATAATATCTTTAATAGCTTGTATTAACATATCATTAGATGATTTTGATTCTAAAATATAATAAGATCTAGATTTTTCACCATCATATCATGAAATACAATAAGGTATATGAACTCCATCTTTAATAAATGTTTCAATATCCATAGTTATTATTTTATTAGTTAATTTAGATTGGGGTAAAAGGTTTTTAATGAAATTTACTTTTTTCTCTATAGTTAATAAGACTAATTTATTATCAATAAATGTAAAATTTTTGTTATTTAAAACTCTTATAAATTTATTATGAGATAATTTAAAATCTCTATATTGATATGTTAAATGACCTTCTTTAAAATATTTAATATGATTATTTAATCCATCTTGAATTATAATAGCAATATCTGTTTTATTAACTTGAATTGTAAATTTATTTTCAGTTTGTTCAATTAATCTACCATATTCTAATGGGTTCATTGTAATAGGAAATTTATGATGTTGATAATATTGATAAGATATTTTAGATGAATCAAAAGTTATTTTTTCTTTAGCTCTACCTGTTTTAATAGTATAACTAAATAATATAGAATTAATTAATTGTTCAGTATAATATTCACTTTTATCATCCATATTTCGCAAAATAAAATCAAATAAGTAATTTTTATCTTCTTTATTTAATTTCAGTAATTTACCAATAGTAACAAATTCACCATTTAGTCATTTTAATCTAAATAATAGTCAAATATGTTGATTATCAGATAATTTTTTTTCTACAATTTCTTTTCAAAATATATCTAATTTAGATTTTAATAATTTAGATGAAAAGTTAGTATTTTTAATTTCTAAATTAAAATCAATTCAATTTAATTTATTTTTTAAATTATTTTTCATTAGATTAATTCTATTTTATTTTTAAGTATTGTTGTACTATTTAAGTTTAAGATGGATTTGAAATCAAAAATTAATTTAGATTGTTGAATTAATTTATTTAGCTGAACTGATAAATCAGTAGTAACTAAAGTTAATTCATTATCTCTAAATGTGAATTTTTTATTATTTAAACTTCTAATAAATGTATTATCAGCAGATTTATGATCTTTATATTCAAAGATTAAATCCCCTTCTTTAAAGAATTTAATATGATTTAATTCATCATATTGTTGAATTAAAGCAATATTAGTTTTATTAATTTGAACTATAAATAGATTCAATTCATCTATTTTAATGATTAATTTACCATATTCTAATGGATTCATAGTAATAGGTAATTTATAATGTGAATAATTTTGAAATCTTTTCATTTGTTTAAATATATTTCCTTCGTTTTACGTCGAAAGGCAGCAACTTGGCATAGACGGTCTTTATAAGGTTGGACTTCCGTTTTAAATAAGGCTAGATTATTATTTTTATTCCTATCTGAGCATAAAAGAACTACAATTATTTAGTATCAAAGGGTTGAAGACCTACTCTAATTGCTATTAATGGGGTAATATTATGTATACAATTTAAAATTAGTTAATTAATCTATTAAAGTTTTAATTTAATATAAATATTAATATAAAGATTGAACACTTAAATATACATATAAAAGAATATATAAAGTAAGGGGGGAATCTGATAATTGGTAATCAGTTGTAGTTGCATTACAAATATGATAGTTCGAGTCTATCTTTCTCCATACCTTATTAAAATTTATTAATCAATAAAACATAATTATTATTAGCCTCGATTGCTTAGTGGTCAAAGCGCTATTCTGAAGATATAGAAATGTGAGTTCAATTCTCTCTCGAGGCAAACTGTTAATATTAAATATTAATTAAATAATTTATTATGTTTTAAGCCGGAATAGTTTAATTGGTAAAACGAAATCCTTGTAAGACTTTGATATTGGTTCGATTCCAGTTTTTGGCAATATTAAAATCAAATTTAATTAAATAATATCTAAATAGTTAAAACAAAAATAATATGAGTTGTAGTTTAATTTGGAAAAACATCATTTTTTGGTAATGAATAATATCAGTTCGAATCTGGTAAACTCAGTTAATTATTTATTTTTATATTAAATGTTTATCGCAATAAGGAAGCAGAACTCGAGTGGAGGAGTGTCTCCCTTTTAAGGAGAAAGTCTTGGTTCAACTCCAGGTGTTTTCAAAATATTAGACATTAGACATTAGATCCTTAGATTTTTGTTTTTTTTTAATTAAATTTTAATAGTACAATTTATGGTATTTTTATTCAGGATCTTATTTTAACTTTAAAAGTATATAGTCAAGTAGGTATCAAGGGCAAAAATACACGTAAAACACAAAAATACCTTTTCTACAGTTTACCTCTGTGTTTGTTTTGTTTTTTGTTTTTGTTATTAAAAACTGATAAAAAACAAAAATAACGATTTTTTATATACCTCTTCAAAAATGAAAGTCAAGCGCATAAAATTTTAAGGGCAGGTGATCCGATTGGTAAAGGTGATTCTCTGTAAAAGAATTGGTTAACGCCGTAAAAGGTTCGATTCCTTTACTGCTCAATAATAAAATGGTAGATGACAAATTGGTCAGTCGCTCCTTTTGGGTAGGAGACATAAAGCATGTTCGAATCGTGCCTACCATAATTAGGTGTTATGGCAGAGAGGTTATTGCGGAGTACTGTTAATACTTTTTTCATAGGTTCAATTCCTATTAACACCTTTAGTCCCATTCTTTTAATAATAATACTTTACATCATATTATAATTAGATATTATAACTTAATTCATTATTTAATTTAATTAAATAATAAAAAAGTAAATTAAATTTTAAATAATAAAATTTACTAACAGAAAACAAAAAACAAAAGTATATAAAAGAGTAATAACAAAAGCGAACATGTTGAAATTGGTAAACAATCTCTTCTTAAGCAGGAGTGGAAGTAATTCCTTAAGAGTTCAAGTCTCTTTGTTCGTATGTATTTATAACAATAGTGTACAATATTATTTAAATAATAAGTTATATTTAGACAGTTTAGTGTAACGGTTTGCACACTAATCTCATTAGTTAGTAGAAAGGTTCGATTCCCACTCTGTCTTTTTTTTTTTATTACTTGTTTAAATTTTAAATTACTTTAATAAAACATCTAATAGTAGCATGTATTACTTTTCGATAAATATTAGATTATTTAAACCCTTAAACTTAATTAATTTTATATGTTTATGAGATATTAATTTAGTATAATTAATATTCAATTATTTAATAGATTAATTAATTTATAATTAATAAGTAAGATTTATAATTTAATTATTAACCAATAAGGTTTTTTAGTATAATGGTCGTACGATCACCCTTCACGTCTTAAGTATCAGTTCGAATCTGGTAAAAGCTAATTTTATTTATTTTTGTTTTTTGTTTTTTAATTTTAAATTATAAATCTTACTTATTAATTATAATAAGTAATATAAAAAATATAAAAGTTAACATAATTTTCAATACTTTTTGTTTTTTGTTTTTTTAATTATATTTATAATAATAAATATATTAATTTAATAAAAATGATATAATCTTTTAAAGTTTAAAAAGATTATAAATCTTAACAAAAACAAACAAATCTATAACTTAATATTAGAAAAGATGTAAATGTACAAAAGAATATATTTACATATATTATAATAATTTCTAATAATAGGTTTTCGTTATTAAAATTAAAAAATAAAATTAGTACTAATTTTAGATAAAAAATTTTATTTTTTATAATAATAATGATACAAAGTTTAACTTTAATCGTAAGTTCTCCATTAGAACAATTTGAAGTTACTAGTTTAATAAGTTTTATCGCACCTATCTTTGGGTATATAAATTTAACTTTAAGTAATTTAGGTTTATATTCTATATTAATTTTATTTATAATATTAAGTTTACATATTATAAGTAATAATGATAATAAAATATTACCATCAAAATGAAGTATAGCTATAGAAAGTATATTTACAACAATTAATACAATGGTTAGAGAACAATTAGGAAAAGAAATTTATTTACCTTTTATTTATTCATTGTTTTTCTTTATATTAATAAGTAATTTAATAGGTAACATACCTTATTCATACACAATTACAACATCTGTAATAGTAACTATTGGATTATCATTTACTATATTAACAGGTGTTACTATTTTGAGCTTATATATTCATAAATTACAATTTTTCTCATTTTTTGTACCATTTGGTACTCCATTAGCATTAGTTCCATTATTAGTTTTAATTGAAACTGTATCTTATTTAGCTAGAGCTTTATCGTTAGGAATAAGATTATTTGCTAATATGGTAGCTGGTCATTCTTTATTAAAAATATTATCTACTTTCTTATATCAAATGTTTAGTAGTAGTTTTATATTAGCTATATTTACTTTAATTCCTTTTGTATTCTTCTTAGCATTATGTGGCTTAGAAGTAGCTGTATCAATAATTCAAGCTTATGTATTTGTATTATTAGTAATATCTTATATTAAAGATGCCATCTATTTACACTAATTATTTTAATTATAAAAATAAAATTATCTTTATAATAAATAAAAAAATAAACACCAACACTAAAACAAACAAACAAAAAAAAAAATAAAAATAAAATTCTTTGCGCAAGCGCAAAAAATTAATGGTTAAAATAACTATTAATCAATAGAGTAACAAAAAAGGAACATTGCAAAGTATTAAATAATCTATTATTAAATATAATTTAGATAAAAATTATAATAAATAAATGAAAATTTTAAAGTTTTTTTACATTGTTTATATAAATTACCCCATTTAATTATAAATTTATAGTTAAATAACTATAAATTTACTATTAAATAAAACAAAGGGAATAGTTTTCATTGGAAAGTTAAAACGATTGCTAATTGTTCGGGTTATCCCTTAGGTGTTCGAATCACCTCTATTCCGTTAAATATTCAGTATAGTTTATTTGTTTTTTTAGATATTTTATAAGCGTAAAAAAAGAGGAGTTAATAAGGAAAGTGAAGGTAGTATT